GGTTTATCTTAATAATCAAATAATTATTAATATGATTCCCAAAGGAGAATGATATAAATCATCATAAATATTAACCCAAAAGAATGATCTTTATAACCCCCCAGCAATGCTGGGGGGTAATTAATATTCTAGAAGATATTTATCATTTCCAGTTATAAATATTATCCCTAAAGGTTGATCTTTATCACTAAATAGTTATTAATATGACCACCCTTCGGGGGGGATGATCTAAATCACCCCCCCCCCCCCCCCCCCCCCTTCCCCCTTAGGGAAGGGGGGGGTATTAATCACCTTCGGTTATAAATATTATCCCAAAGGGTTGATTTTAATAATCAAATAATTATTAATATGATCCCCCCCTCTGGGGGGGGGGGGGGATCATATAAATCACCCTACCCTTCACCCCCCCCGAAGGGGGGGGGGGGGAAGGGTGGAGGTAATAAATCTTATACCCCTCTCCCTTCATGGAAGGGAGAGGGGGAATGATCTAAATCACCATAAATATTCTCTTTTCCCCTAGAAGGTGATAAGAGATGGGGGGGGGGGATATTTATAACCTAAGAGATAATTAATATGATTCTTTTGGGGGGTTATCTTTATATCCCCGATTCCTGTAGGGGGATAATCTTTATCACCATTTGGGTATTTATATTATAAAATAATGATCTTTATCACTATTTAGTTATTAATATAATAAAGGGTTAATATTTATAATCATTAGTTATTAATATTTAATTAATATATAATTATTAATAATGACATAGTAAGAATTGAACTTACATAATAATATTCGTAATATTATACACTAACCATTATGTTATATGTCATAACGGATAGTCAGCGAATTGAACGCTGATAGCTTAATAGCAACTACATAGCAAGTAGGTTGGTTTACCAATACCGAACTATCCATATCGCATTACATCAGATTCGAACTGACAACTCTTATAGTGACATTATAAGGCTTTACCTTTAAGCTACTAATGCTTCTGAGTTGACATGATTCGAACATATATTTACCTAACTCAAATCTAGGTGACTTACCCATTAGTCTACAACTCAATTTATTTAATAATTTTATATTACCTTTATTTTAATAATATTTTTATTATCTTTCCTTTATTATTAATTAATATCTATAAAGATGATAATCACTTAATAGTTATTATTATCTATAAAGATGATTATCACCCCCGGAGGGGAGATGATTAATACCCCCCCGACCCACCCTTCAGGGAGGGGTCGGGGGGGGGGGGATAATTATTAGGATAAGTATTTTATTATTATCCCGATAATAAATATTTTAATATTATTATCTTGATTCGGAGATTATTATTATTCTCATAAATATTTAATTATTATAATTAATAATAATAATAATAGAATAATAAATATAATTATGATGATTAGTATTTTATTATTATTATGATAATAAATATGGAGAGATATAAATCATATTCAGTAATATATATATTCCCCCCCATTGGGGGGATATATATTCCCCAGAGGGGGATATATATCACCTTCGGTAATATATATTTTATTATTATTATAATAATTAATATACCCCCCCCTTCGGGGGGGGGGGGGGGGATATTAATCACTTAGTCCCTTATCCCCCCCCCCTCGGGGGGGGGGGAAATAATTATTATATTATTATTATAATGATAAATATTTTATTATTATTATTATTATCCTGATAACCCCCCCCCCCAAGGGGGGGGGGGGGGTTATTATTATCACGATTCCACCCTTTCCCCTTTTGGGAAAGAGTGGGGGGGGGGAAAGGGGAAATTATAAATATTTTATTATTATTATGATAATAATCAATTGGTAATTATAATCCCAAAGATATTATAAGTATTTCCTGACCCCACCCTTCCGTGAAGGGTGGGGGGGGGGGGGGGGTTATTATTATCCCCCCCCCCACCTTACAGGTGGGGGGATATAATTACCAAATAGTTTTTATTATCCTAATAATTAGTATTTTATTATTATTCCTAATTATAACTATTTTATAGTTAGGAATCATAAATATACCCCACTATTCTTTGAAGTGGATTATTATGATAAATATCTTATTATTATTGAAATAATAAATATTTTATTATTATTACCCACCCTTCCTATGAAGGGTGGGTGAATAATTACCCCCCCCCTTCCAATGGAAGGGGGGGGGGGGGGGATTATTATAATAAATATTATATTATTATCATTATTATAAATATTTTATAATTATAATTTTGATTCCCACCTTCCCTTACAAGGGAAGGGGATATATAATTATCAGCCCCACCCATTAGGTGGGGCTGATAATCACCAAATAGTTATTATTATCCTAATTATAAATATTTTAATATTATGATACCTAATAATAAGTATTTTATTATTATCCCCACCCTTCATAGATTTCTATGAAGGGTGGGTATAATTAGTACCCCCCCCTTTTATGGGGGGGGGGTCATTATTATTATTAATTATTATGATAATCATTTAATAGTAATTATGATACCGCTTCAGAGGATTATTAATATCCCCGACCCACCCTAAAGGGTGGGTCGGGTCATTATCATTCCTTTGGGATGATTAATATACCCATTGGGATTATTATTATAAATAATGTGAATTATCACCTAATCGTTATAATTATTATCCTAATAATAAGTATTTTATTATTATAATACCTAATAATAAGTATTTTATTATCATTATTATTATAAATAATAATAACTAAATGATAAATATTATCTCAATGATAAGTATTTTATAATAATTATCCTACTTCCCCCCCCCCCCCCTTTGGGGGGGGGAATTCTCAATATACCCCCCCCCCTAAGGGGGGGGTATTATTATAATAAGTATTTTATTATTATCCTAATAATTAATATTTTATTATTATTAACTCGACTCCCACCCTTCAGGGTGGGGGTCAGAGGTTATTATGATCCCGCTACGCGGAATGATAAGTATTTTATTATAATTATGATAAGTATTATATTATAATTATGATAAATATTTTATTATTATTATGATAAATATTTTATTATTATTATTATTAATAATGATAATAATAAAATGATAAATATTATATTGATAATAAGTATTTTATAATTATGATTCTTCTTCCCCCCCCTATACCCCCCCAGAGGGGGGGGGGTATAGGGGGGGTTATTATTATAATTAATATTAAATTATTATAAATAATAATGGTAATAACCAAATGGTTATTATGATATTCCTTCCCACCTTCCCAGGGAAGGTGGAAAGATAAGGTAAATGATAAGTATTTCCCGACCCCCCCCCCATAGGGAGGGGGGGGGTCGGGTTATAATTATCCCCATTATTAATATTTTATATATTATTATTATTAATAATGATGATAATAATAGAATAGTAAATATTATATTAATGATAAGTATTTTATAATTATGATCCCGCTTCGCGGGATCATAAGTACCCCCGACCCCCCCCTAGTAGGGGGGGGGTCGGGATAATTAGGATTCTCCTACCCCCCCCCTCCGGGGGGGGTTCATAAGTATACCCCCTAAGGGGGTATGGGGGGGGGGGATTATTATTATTAGTATTAATATATAATTATAATAAGTATTTTATTATTATTATTTCTATTATCCCTCTCCCTTCATTGAAGGGAGAGGGGAAATGATAAATATCCTGGATTATTATTATCTATTAAAAATATATATAAGATTTATTTATATGAATAAATAATTTTATTAATATTATAATATAATTATTTATATAAAATATATTATATATAAATTATTTAATATCTTAATGAATATTTATTACCTTACCCCTCCGGGGGGGGGGGGATGATAAATACCCCCCCCCCTTTTTGGGGGGGGGGGAATATATATGGTGATTAATATTAACCCGTTCCCGAGAATAATAATAATTATTCACCCGAAAGGGTGAATGATAAATAACCTCCTTCCCTCCCACCCTTCAGTGAAGGGTGGGAGGGGAAAGATAATATTTATTCTTTAATTAAATTTAATTAAATTATTATAATGATAAATTTTATTATATTTAATTTATATAAAATTAAATAATTATAATCCTACTTCCCCCCCCCCCCTTCCAGGGGGAAGGGGGGGGTCGGGGATTATTATTATCCCTATCAGATAAATATTTTATTATTATTATTATTATTATATGATATATATTACCCTTTAAGGATTATCCCTAATAAAGGGATATATTTATCATTCTTCATTCTTATAACTTCACGGAAGGATGGAATAATAATACCCCCCCCCTTCCAAGGGAAGGGGGGGTATTATTATCCCTAGATTTAATTATTAATATCCCTTATTTTATATAATTTATATTTATTTAAAATATATATCTTAAATATAAATAATTTTATTAATATTATAATATAATTATTTATATATAAGATATATTATATATAAATTATTTAATTTTATATAAATTATTTAATTTTATATATAATATTAATTACCCCCCCCCCTTCCTAAAAGGAAGGGGGGGGGGGATGATTAATATCCCCCACCCTTCATAGAAGGGTGAGGTATATTAATTGTGATTAATAACCTATAAGAATATTTATGGTGATTAATTTTATTTTCTCATCTAAGATAAGATTTATTACTATTGGGTAATTAATATTATCCCCACCCTTCATAGAAGGGTGGGGGGGGGGGGGGGGGGGGAAAAGTTTTTTTCCCCCCCCCCCCAAGGGGGGGGGGGGGTTATTTTTATCACCCCCTCCGGCCCCCCTTTTTTAGGGGGGGGGGGGGGGGAAAAAAAATTTATTACCTTTTAGTGATTTATATCATCTCTTTGGAATAATATTAATTATTTAATATAATATAATTAAATTAAATACTAATAATAATAAGTTTTTATTATATTTTATTTTATATAAAATTATAATAATTATAATTATTTAGTAAATATGATACTTAACATAATTACTATTAGATTATTAAAATCAAGATCATTATAACCCCCCCCTAAAGGGGGGGGGGGGTCGAGGATTATTATTATTATTATCGGATAAATATTTTATTATTATTATAATATGATAAATATTATTCTTTAGGGGGATAATCCTTAGTAAAACGATATATTATCATTCCTTATTCTTATAACCTCACAGAAGGATGTAATAATAATCACTCTTTCCGTGGGAAAATAAATATTTTATTATTATTATCCTTATATTTAATTATAAATTAAATAATTCAATTATGAAAGATGATTTAATTATTATATTTAATTATCATGTAAGATATATTAAATATATTAAAAAATATTAAAAATAATAAAATTTATTAAATTAATTAATTTATAATTAGATATAAATAAATAAATAATTATGTTAGTTATTATATTAATTATTTATATTAAAATAATTTATAATTATAATTATACTAATACTTCTCATATATTTACTAAAATTATTATTATTTATTGAAATTTATCATTCCTACCTTGGGGGATAATTATAATCCCCCCACCCTGAAGGGTGGGGGGATAATTATAATCCCCCCACCCTGAAGGGTGGGGGGGGGGGGGGGGTATATTCCCGCCGTAGGCGGGGATATATAATATATATATATAATAAAAATAAAGGTAAGATTAAAAAAAAGAAAATAAATAAATGTTAAAAGAATAAAAAAAAATAATATATAATGACATATAGAAAAACAAATCCATATTTAAATATAATGAATAGCTATTTAATAGATAGTCCACAACCTTCATCAATAAATTATTGATGAAATTTAGGATCTTTATTAGGATTATGTTTAGTAATACAAATAGCAAGTGGAATATTTTTAGCGATGCATTATTCAAGTAATATAGAATTAGCATTTAATTCAGTAGAGCATATAATGAGAGATGTAAATGGAGGTTGATTAATAAGATATATACATGCAAATGGAGCATCATTTTTTTTTATATGTTTATATTTACATATAGCTAAAGCATTATATTATGGTAGTTATAAATCACCAAGAACTTTAGTATGAATAATAGGAGTAATAATATTTATATTAACAATAGCAACAGCTTTTATGGGTTATACTAAAAAAAACAATAGCCCAAAATCTAGATATCAAAATATAACGATGTATAAATATAACCCTTGTATAAAAAGTAAAATAAAAGCTTCACGGATAATAAATCCAGGTATAGCCAGGAAAAGAAATTATAGTACAAAAAATAATGATATAACTTTACCAGAAGATATATTTAAAGAAATAGGAATAGAACCAATAAAATGATGAGATAATTTAAATAAAGGTATAATTCAAGATAATATAAAAAATGAATTAAAAGATAAAGCAGGAATATATATAATAATAAATAAAATATCACATAATTTTTATATAGGTTCAGCTAAAACAAATAATTTAAATTTAAGATTTAGAAATCATTTAATACAAAATAATAATAAAGGTAGTAAAATAATAAAAAATGCATTAAATAAATATGGATTAAATAATTTTATTTATGGTATATTAGAATTATATCCTAAAAAATTAGATAATGATGATAATAATTATGAATTATTAGCTTTAGAAACTTCTTATATTTCTTTATTAGTTCCTCAATATAATATATTAACTGAAGCAGGTAAATTAAAAGGATATAAATATAATGAATATAATTTAAATAATAAAGATAATTTATCTAAATTATCTTTATCTAATGAAAGATTAAATTTATTAAAAGATTTACGTAAAAAACATAAAGAATATTGAGATAATGAATTATCTTTAAATATTAAAAATATAACCTTAAATAGACCTAAAGATAATTTAACAGATTTAGGACGTAAAAATATTAGTAAAGGATCTCGTAAAGTTATATTAATTGAAAATATAAATAATGAAATATTATGTAAATTTAAATCTATAGAACAAGCTTCTCATTATTTATGTTGTAGTACTAAAAATATTCAACGTGCTTTAAAAATAGGTTGAATATTTATACCTGATTTATTTATACCTTTATTAAATAATAATCATATTGAAAAAAATAATTCTTTTATTGAATTTATTGATAAAAGTCAATTAGATAAATATAACTATAAATCTATAAGTAATAAAAAATTTAAAATTAAATCAGGTTTATCTAATTATAAAAATTTAACTAAATTTTATATAAAATTAAAATATGCTAGAATTATTTAATTAACCACACAAAGTGTGGTTAATCATATCCCCCCCTTCCCCCCTCTCCCTTTCTTCTTCAGAAAGGGAGAGGCGAAGGGGAAGGGGGGGGGGACAGAAGGGGGGGGAGATATAATTTATATCGCGAAGCGTGATTAATCATAACTGCGTAGCAGTTAAAATTAATCCTAATCTTAGGTTTATATATTTTATGCTCGTTATAATGATATGATAGATAGTCTATCATTTATATTTATATCATATAATGATCTTCACGAATAGTAAGATGATCAACCTCTCCGAACGGAGAGGTTTATTATATATGATATGAATATATCTATAATTGTAACTTTTATTAGAAAAATTATAGAATTGATATATGATTTATAAATCATAGATATTCCTTTTTATTAAGGATAATAATAATATAACTAATTATAGTTATATTTATTATTATATTATCGGCAACATTAATGAAAACGATCAAAGTGAAAACAAGATCGTCGGTTAAATAAATAATCGCTACAGACTGCAACATTAATGGGTGTCTGAAATGATGCTTAATGCACAGTCGAAATTAATATATATATATAAATTAAATTTATATATGTGTATAATTTATATATATAAATGAAAATTTTCATTTATATATATTTGTCATATGATTTTAAGTTATCAGACAAATATTGTTTAGTATATGGACAAATGTCTCATTGAGGTGCAACAGTAATAACTAATTTATTATCAGCTATACCATTTATAGGAAATGATGTAGTACCCTTTAATCCAATCTTACCATTATATTTATTATTGTATAACATATATTTATTATTAATTTATAAATTCCCATTCTTTCTATGAAAGAATGGGGATAATTTATTCTTAGCTATGCTGAACATAAATTAAAAAATTATAGAAAGGAAAATAAAAAATATTTTATTAATGTTATATAAATTATTAAAAAATAATATAAATAAAAAATATAAAAATTATATATCTCCCCCATTATTTCATAAAAAAAATGAGGAAGTAAATTATTATAAAAATATAAGTATATATAATAATAATATAGATATACAAGAAATTTTATTATATAAATTTATAGGTTTTATAGATGGAGAAGGTAATATAAGAGTAACAAAAAAATTAAAATTAAATAAAAATAATGAAAAAATAGATTATATATATATATCTTTAGTTATAAATTTAAATGAAAATGAATTAGATTTATTAAATAATTTTAATAATAATATATCTATTTTAATAAATAAAGATATATCATTAGAAAAAAATAAATTACAATTAGGAAATGTATATAATATAACACCTAAAAAAGGAAAAAAATTAGCAAGATTAGAAATAAATAAAACTAATTTAAAAAATTTATTTTTACCTTTATTAAAAAAATATAATATACAATTTTTAACTGAAACTAGACAAAAACAATATATTTTAATGAAATATATTTTAGAAAATGATTTAATCTATTATAAAGATATAATTAATAATAAAAATAAAATAGATAATTATATAAATAAAAATATAATTAAATATAAATTTAATAATTTACATTATTTTAAATATTGATTAATAGGATTTATTATGGCTAAAGGTTCATTTATTAATAAAAATTATAAAAGTAAAGATATGTGTTTTCAATTAAAACAAAAATATAATTTTGAATTATTTAAAAATATAAAAAAATTACTTAATTTAAATAAATGTATTAATATTAATAAAAATAAATATATAAAATTAAATGTATCATCTAAAAAAGATATACAAAAAATAGTTAATTTTATTAATGAAAATAATTTAATAGGTTATAAATATATAGAATATAATAAATGATTATTAGATTTAAAAATTAATAATAAATATAAAAATATAAAAATAAATATATAATCACCTACTGCAATGGATTGCAGAGGAATAAAAAAAACAAATAAGGGGCCATATATTGTAAAATATATAGGAAAATAAGGTGAATAATATAAAACTCCTTATAAATTAAGGACAATATATAGCGAAGTATATTCTATATGAATAAAATAAAAAAAATATATATATTATTTTATAAGGAATATAAACGTTTAACGACTAGTTAATGAGTACATATAACAATAATTTAACCAAGAGCGCCTTACATCCTTTTTATAAAGGATGATGAAATAGTCTAATCTTATAAGTAATTATAAGTTAATATAATTAAAAAAATATAAAATGGTAAGTTTTAAGTTATTTGAGGAGGTTTTAGTGTATCTAATCCAACAATACAAAGATTTTTTGCATTACATTATTTATTACCATTTATATTAGCAGCTTTAGTAGTTATGCATTTTATAGCTTTACATGTACATGGATCATCTAATCCTATAGGAATAACAGGTAATTTAGATAGAATACCTATGCATAATTATTTTATATTTAAAGATATAATAACAGTATTTGTATTTTTATTTATATTTAGTTTATTTGTATTTTTTTCACCTAATACACTAGGTCATCCAGATAATTATATACCAGGTAATCCTATGGTAACACCACCATCAATAGTACCAGAATGATATCTTTTACCTTTTTATGCTATATTAAGATCAATACCTGATAAATTAGGTGGAGTTATAGCTATGTTTTCTGCTTTATTAATATTATTAATATTACCTATAACAGATAGATCAGTTATAAGAGGAAATACATTTAAAATAATATCTAAATTATCTTTCTTTATGTTTGTATTTAATTTTTTATTATTAAGTACTTTAGGTCAAGTTCATGTTGAAGTTCCTTTTATCTTATTAGGTCAATTATGTACTGTTTATTACTTTAGTTATTTCATTATTTTAGTTCCTGTTATTTCTTATATAGAAAATATATTATTTTATATAGGTAATAAATCTTAAATTAACTTAAAAATATATATATAATTAATATATATATATTAGAAATTAATTTATATATCTCCCGCCTACGGCGGGCATATATTCATATAAATAATATTAATAATTACCCCCCTTGGGGTTATTATCATCTTTATAGATAATAATGACCCCCCCCCCGAAGGGGGGGGATACTTATCATCCCCCCCCCCAACCCTCCCCCCCCTTCCCCCCTCTCCCTTTCTTCTTCAGAAAGGGAGAGGGGGGATAATAATTAAATTATATAATTAATTGTTAATAATTCAATAATTAATAATTAAATAATTTATATATATATTAATATATTTTAACATATATATATATAAATATATTTTATTTAAATAAATATAAAGGTAAGTAAAATAAATAATAAAAAAAAGGAAAAAAGAAAGTATAAAAAAAGAAATAAAAAATAAAAAATGAGCTATATAACACGTTGATTATATAGTACATCACATAAAGATATAGCTATATTATATTTAGGATATGGTTTAATATCATCTATGGTAGCGACATGAATGTCAGTAATAATAAGAATGGAATTATCAGGACCTAATCCTCAATATTTATATGGAAATAATCAAGTTTATAATGTTTTAGTAACAGGACATGCTATAGCTATGATATTTTTATTTGTAATGCCAGTTTTAATAGGAGCATTTGGTAATTATTTTTTACCTATATTAATAGGAGCAGTAGATATGGCATTTGCTAGATTAAATAATATAAGTTTTTGATGTTTACCACCAGCTTTAGTATGTATAATAGCATCAGTATTAATAGAACAAGGTGCAGGTACAGGTTGAACAGTTTATAATAAGCTGTTATTAAATATCATTCAATGCATAAAATATCTGAATAATTTTAATATTATATTAATTAAAAATATAATATTTAATATATATGTCCTATATTTTATAGACATATATATTATAAAAGAAATATATATTATAAAATACTCATTATATTTAATAGTAATAACTTTTATAATAAATGATAAATATGCCTGTATATATTTTTATATTATTAAAATATTTAATAATAAATCTTTATTTTTAATGAATAATATATGATCTGTATTTAACAGAAAATTAATTTCCCATTTATGACAAAAATATATCCCCAGCTACGTTGGGTATATATATACCTGAAAAGAAAAATATAAAAAAATAAAAGAATATATACATCAGAGACTACACATGATAATATATATATTATATATATATATTTTATCACCTAATTTAATATTATTAAATTTAAAGAAAATAAAATATAATAATTTAAATACTAATAAAAATATAAAAATATATTATATTATTGATAGAATATATAAACTAATTAATAGTGAAAATAAATTAAAAAAAGAATTAATATCTACTTCATCTATAAATAATACCACCTCGCAATGTGAGGGTAAATACCCAACAAAGGTAGAAAATTATAAAGATAATAAAATTAATTTTAATGAATGATTAATAGGATTTACTGATGGTAATGGTACTTTTAATATATATATATCTAAAGATAATAAAATAACATTAACTTATAAATTATCTCAAAATATATATAATGAACAACTTTTATATAAAATAAAATATAAATTAAAAATAGGTCATATAACTAAAAGTTTAGGTATGGTTAATTATATAATAACAAAAAAAGAACATTTAATAAATATAATTATACCTATATTTGATAAAAATATGTTATTAAGTTCTAAACAATTTAATTATTTAAAATTTAGAAAAGCTATAAATTTATATTTAGATAATAATATATCTAAAGATGATAAAATAAAATATATAAAAGAATTAAAAAATAAATCAATACCTAAAGATTATAAATCACCAATATGAAATAATTTAAATATTACAAATATAAAATCAATATTAGATATAAATAATATTATATCTAAAAGTTGATTAATAGGTTTTATAGAAGCAAAAGGTAGTTTCTTTTTAATTAAAAAAGATATTAATAGTATTGTTCATGGTTTTAGTATAATTAATAAATTAGATCCTATTATATTATATTCTATTAAATATATTTTTCATATATCTTCTAATATACAATTTATATTGCCTAAAAATAGTAATACTTTTAATTATAAATTAGAAACAACTAATAATAGATCAATAAAAAATATAATAAAATTTATAATAAAAAATGATCATTCTATATTATTTTTAGGTGCTAAAAATTTAGAATTCTCTATATGAAAAAGATCTTATTTAAAATATAAAGGTAATTATTTAAAATTATTAAAAATATTAAATTTAATAAATAAAATTAAAAAATAAATATAATATATATATTATTATTATTAAAATAAATATCCATTGAAAATAGAAATAAATAATATATATATATATAAATAATAAATTAGGAGGATATATTTAAACTATAAACAAATATATTTATCCTTTGTATTTAATAATGTTAAATATAGTGATAAAATTATAAAAATTTAATATATATATAAAGCATAGTCCAAACAATTATGTAAATAATTGAAGTAATAAGAGTATATATATATTATATATATATATATGTAATTACAAATAAAATTGTTATCCACCTTTATCATCTATTAATGCTCATTCAGGTCCTAGTGTAGATTTAGCTATATTTGCATTACATTTAACTAGTATATCTAGTTTATTAGGTGCAATAAATTTTATAGTAACATTTATTAATATGCGTACTATAGGATTACATATGGTAAATGCTCCTTTATTTGTATGAGCTATATTTATAACAGCTATATTATTATTATTATCTTTACCTGTTTTAACAGCTGGCGTTACATTATTATTAATGGATAGAAATTTTAATACAGGTTTCTATGAAGTAGCTGCTGGAGGTGATCCTGTTCTTTATGAACATTTATTCTGATTCTTTGGTCAAGGATGGCCCTTAATAAATAAATTTATTATGCAACAAACTATAAGCGGGAAAATAATATTATATATTTTAATTACTTTATATATAAGTTATATTATATTAAAATATACCATTAAAGTAAAAATATTAAAATTAAATTATAATCCGCAAGTAACCAAATCATTTAACTTGAAAGTAGGAACTTCAGAGACCATACGTTTGTTATATAATAAATTACCTAATTTTATATATCATATTAATATAATAAATATATTATACTCTATACTTAAAATTAAAAAAATAATTAACTTTTTAAGTCAATTATTATTTAATATAATTATTAATATAATAATTAAAGGTTACCCTTACATATTTGCTTATGAAGGGAAATCATTAACCACACTTAGATGTGATAAAAAATTTAATCATAATAAAACTAATATGAAAGATAAATTAAATAATAAAATAAATCAATGATTAGCTGGTTTTATTGATGGTAATGGTTGTTTTATATTATCTAAAAAAGGTTATAGTTCATTAGAAATAATAACAGATATAAAAAATGAAAGAGCATTAAATTTTATTAAAAATATATATGGTGGTTCTATTAAATTAAGATCAGGTTATAATTCTTTAAGATATAGATTACATAGTAAATTACCTTTAATTAATTTAATTAATAATGTTAATGGTGAAATACGTAATCCTAATAAATTAATACAATTAAATAAATTATGTAATAAATATAATTTAGACTTAATTTATCCTAAAGAACTTACATATAATAATGCTTGATTTAGTGGTTTTTTTGATGCTAATGGTTATATATCTATTAATATAACTAATAATATTTTATCTATATCTATATCTCATAAAACTCTTGATTTATTAAAACCTATAATGTTTTTATATCAAGGTAATATATTTATAGATAATACTAAACATTCTTCATTTAAATGATTTATATCTAATAAAAAAGATATATTAAATATTATAGAATATTTTAAATTAAATCCATCTAGAACTTTAAAAAATAATAAATTACATTTAATATTAGAATATTATAATATAAATGAATTAAAAATAAATAAAACTATATCATCTGAATTATTAAATAAATTAAATATAAAATTTATAAATAAATGAAATAAATATGATTAAGATCTTCCACCTCCCCCCCCCCCCCCCTCGCAATGCGAGGGGGAGAGGGTAGGATTATTATTATTAATAATATATAAATATATATATAAATATATATATATTTTTTAATTATAAGTTGATATATATTTATATAAAAGGTAATATTATATAAAGAGATGGTCCAATGCATCCAGAAGTTTATATAATAATTATACCAGGTTTTGGTATAATATCACATATTGTTTCAACTTATAGTAAGAAACCAATATTTGGAGAAATAGGTATGTTATATGCTATGGGATCAATAGGTTTATTAGGATTCTTAGTATGAAGTTGTTTATTGGCTTCACCTTATAGTGATATAAGGTTAATTAATTTCGCTATATGCTGGAAAGATTTAAAGTTATATAGTACTTTTAAAAGTAAAAATCTATATAATTATATCCAATCAGCAGGTAATATGTCCCTAATTAATATAAACACTTATATTAAGTGTATAATATCTAAATATAAACATAGAACCTCAGAGACTACACGCGAAATATCTTATTTATATAATAAATCAATTATTAAAAATAATAATTTTAAATTAGATAATTTTAGATATTATTATAAAGAATTATTTCCTAATAATAATATTAATAATAATATAACAGATGATTGATTAATATGATTTATAGGTTTTACTGAAGGAGATGGAGCTTTATTAACATATAATAATAAAACTAGATGTAGATTTGTTTTAACACAAAAAGAAAGTAATGTTTTATATTTAATTAATAAAAAATTAAATATTGGTATTATTAAACATTTTCCTCAAGGTAAAAGTAATAAAAAAAATGATTTTTATAAATTAATAGTTAATCAATCATCTCATATTTTATTATTAACTTATTTATTTAATGGTAATTTAGTTTTAAATAATAGAATTAATCAATTATCATTATGAATAGATATATTAAATAAAAATATAAATGGTAATAATATTAATTTAATTAATAAATCAATTAATATTACATTAAATGATGCTTGATTATCAGGTTTTACTGATGCTGAAGGTAGTTTTAATGTAAGTATAACATCTAATAAAAATTATAAATTTAATGAAGTTATTAAATTAAGATATATATTAGATCAAAAAGATAAAATAATTTTAAATAAAATTAAAAATTTATTTAATTTAGGTAAAGTTACATATAGATCTAATACTGATAATGTTTATAGATATACTATAACTGGATTAAAATCAATGAATAAAGTAATAAATTATTTAAAATTATATCCATTATATACTAAAAAATCTATAAGTTTTAATAAATGATCTTTAATACATAATAATATAATAAATAAATTACATTTAACTGAAGAAGGTTTAAATAATATTAAAGTTCTTAAAAAAGAGATTAATATTAATATTAGTTTAACTAATAAAACAGGTAAAGCTAAACCTTAATTATATATTTATATAAAACTTATAAATATATATCTGATTTAATTGATATTTTGTATTAATGGATTTCTGCTTAATAAAAGTAGGATTATATAAATAAGATAAAGATATAGTCCGATTCTTCTTGTGAAAGAAGCATATAAATATATGGATAAATATAAAAAATATTTATTAACACAATTGCACCACATGTATGTTGTAGGATTAGATATTGATTCTAGAGCTTACTTTACTAGTGCTACTATGGTTATAGCTGTACCTACAGGTATAAAAATATTTAGTTGAATGAAAAAATTATCCTTTAGCAAGATAAAAATAAAAATGTTGTTCGACAAACTTTTATTAAAAATATATAAAAATATAAAATTATTAAATAAAATAGAATATGATTTAAAAAAACTTAGTCTTTATGATATATTTCCTAAATCTAATAAATTTTATATTAAATCTAATAATGAATATAAAGAATTAGTTATATATGGTACTAATTTAGAAAGAAATGTAGGTTTACCTAAATTTACTAAAATTGTAAATTATATGATTAATATACCTAATAATATAAGATTTATTATAAATGGTATTTTATTAAGTGATGGTTATATAAAAACTTATTTTAAAGGTAATACAAATGAAAATAAATGTGAAATAAATAAATTATTAAAATATACTTATAATAGTAGATTATCTATAAAATTATCTATAAAAGATATAAAATATTTATTATATATATATACTAAAATTAGTCATTATTGTATATCACCACCTAAAATAAAAATAGAAACATTAAATAATAAAAAATATAAATTTATTATATTAAATACTAGAGCTTTACCATATATAAGTGAATTAAGAAATATATTTTATGAAGGTAATAAAAAAATTATACCTAATAATATATATAATTTAATTAATTATGAAAGTTTAGCACATATAATTATGTGTAATAGTTCTTTTAGTAATAGTAAAGGTATAATACTTAATTTAAATTATTTTACAATTAAAGAATTAATATATTTAATTAATATATTAAAAATTAAATTAAATATTGATTGTACTTTACATAAAAATAATAATTTATATACTATATATATAAAAACTAAATCAATATATAAATTATATTCTAATATAGCACCATTTATTATACCTTCTATGCATAATAAATTTCATAAAAAAATATTAGATTTAAATATACAATTAAATAAATAATTTTAATTAAATATATCCCCCCCCGCCATTGGCCGGAGATATATTTTTATATTTTTATATATTTTTTTATAAAAGTAATGGGCAAATTCGGGGGAAAACCTATAATTAGAATAAAGAATAATTATAGGTCTATCGCCGAGCTAAATCATGTTTAAGAAATTATCATGTAAAAGTGTAGAGATTAGACGCTCATTAAAAACCTAAATTATAATAAAATAATTAATAATTAATAATTAAATTTATAATTATCTTCATATTTCAAAGATAATAATCTTTTTATTTAATTATTAAATTATAATATGGTTTTTTAAGGTATAATCCAATTATCAGTAATGATATTATAGCGAACCTATAACTATAATAAATAAATAATTATTATCCCCTCCCCCCCCCCCTCCCGAAAGGGGGGGGGGGGGGGCCGGAGTCATTTTTTTTTGAAATATAAATACCCCACGGGGGGTTTTTTTTCGGAATGAAAAATACCCCCCGGGGGTATTTTTTTCGGAAATATAAATTACCCCCGGGGGTTTTTTTTTCGGAATGATAAGTACCCCACGGGGTTATTATTATCAGATGATAAATATCATCTATTAAGATAAATATTTATGGTAATAAATATCTCACTTATTAAATATTAATTATTGAATAATAAATATCACTTTTTTTTTTTAAGAGAGGGAGGAAATATTTATTTATTATAGATTTGTTTAACTAGCTAGTTATATATAAATATAACAGAATCTGAGATGATTAAGGTTAAATATGAGCTACTATATATGGTGGAGAAGTAAGATTAGCAGTACCGATGTTATTTGCTTTAGGTTTCTTATTTTTATTCACTATAGGTGGATTAAATATCCTGTTGGTTCACCTTATAAAGACTGCTATATGCTGGGAACTTCTAACAATGGTATTACTAATAATTATTATTAATATTTTATTATTAATAATAAAAAATATAATTATATATCTGATAATATCAGAAATATTATTAGTAAAAATATACTATCTCTTTTTGAGAGATGTTATTATAATAAAATATAATAAAAATTTTGAACAATCAGCAGGAAACCTAATATATATAATATATATAATTTATGTTATTTATAAAAAAAATACTTTAAAAGAATATTTATCCATAAAAATGATAAAATATTATATATTTAATATAATTAAGTATATAAAATATATATGCTATAAATTATTTATATTATATAAAATATATTATATAATAAATAATATATTATATCTATTAAATAATATAAATATAAAAATTAATAGATTAAAGGGATCCTCAGAGACTATACGCGGTCACTATAATATTAAAATAGATAATATTATAGTAAGAGATAGTCCAATATATAATAATTATCCCGGCACCCTCCATAGGGTGGGGGATACTTATCATTATCTTCACCCTTCCTTAGGAAGGGGAGATAATTATAAATATTTTAAACGTTATAATTCAACTATTAACACAAATAAAAGTAAAAAAACAAAAGAAGATATAAATAAATATTTATTAAATAATAATATTAAACTTATATTAAAATATAATTCATTATATAATGATAGATTAAAAATATATAAAGAATTAAAAAATAAATCAGGTATTTATTGTTTAATAAATAATATAAATGGTAAATTTTATATAGGAAGTTCTATTAATATTAGTTCAAGAATGAAAAATTATTTAAATAAATGTTTTTTAAAAGAAAAACAAAATAAAAATATACCAATAATTAAAGCTTTATTAAAATATAAATATATAAATTTTTCATTATGAATATTAGAATATACAAATATAAATAAATTAAATATAAGAGAAACATATTATATAAGTAATTTATTACCTTATTATAATATATTAAAAATAGGTTATTCTAGTTTAAGTTATAAACAAACTGAAGAAATAAAAAATTTATTAAGAAAATTAGCAAAAAATAGAAAACATAGTGATGAAACTAAAAGTTTAATATCTAAAGCTTTATTAGGAGAAAATAATCCTTTTTATAATAAAAATCATTCTATTGAAAATATAAATAAAATAATAGAATATAAATCTAAAAATCCTATATATATTTATGATTATACAAAAAAATTATTAGTCATTTATCCATCTATTACAACTTTATCTAAACATATTAATATTAATTATTCAACAATAATGAAATATAAAAATGAAGAATTATTATATAAAGGAGGTTGATATTTTAGACAAATACCTTATAATATTGATGATACTCCTATTATTAATAATTGAAAAGATAAAGAAACTAATAATCTAATTTTAAAAATTAAAAATACTAAAATTAAAAAAGCTATTTTTGTATTTGATTTAAATTATAATTTAATTAAAAAATATGATGGTGTAATGGCAGTTCAAAGACATTTAAAATTTAATCATTCTATTGTAAAAAAATATGCTAGTGTTAATAGTCAATATAAAAATTATATATTTAGTTATGAATTTTTAACTAAAAAATTAATAAATAATAATATATAAATTAATATATATTTTTTTATTAATTTTATTAATTAATATTTATTATTATGTAACAGGAGTTATGTTATCTAATGCATCTATAGATGTAGCATTCCATGATAAAATAAATAAGATTTTTATTTATTTATATTATTTTTTATTTTTTAATATAATAAAATATATTCCCTATATTTTTTTAGTAATATATTACCACTTACAGTGGGAAAATATTAATAATAAAAAATATTATAATTTTATTTATATGATTAATAATTTTATTTACTTAAATTTAAATAATTATCAATTTTATTATTATTATTATTATTATTATAATTTAATAAAATTAAATATAATTAAAGATAATAAAAAATTAAAAAAAATATATAAATCTCATAAAAATAAAAAATATTCAAAGGAAAATATTTATAATTCATCTTTTAAGATAAATAATAAATATTTAAAATTATATTGAATAGGTTTATTAGAAGGAAATGGAAGTATACAAGTTAATCATTGAAGATATAAAAATTTACAATATAGATTAATTATTAAATTAGCTAATTATAAATATATGGAAAAAGATATAATAAAAGAAAATGAAATAAAATATAATTATAATATGCTTATAAATATAGCTAAAATAATAGGAGGAACAGTAAGAGTAGATAAAAAATCTAATAATGTTATATGAGTTTTAGATAATAAAAATGAAATTATTGAATTAATTAAAATATTTAATGAATATCCTTTAATAACTTCTAAAAAAATATGTCAATTAAATTTTTTAAAATTATGTTTAAATTATAATTCTATTAATTGATATCTTAATAATATAAATTTAAAATATAATAATCAAAAAGATATAATTAAATCTATGAATTTATTTAAATTTAATAAAGAATATTTAAATTGTTGATTATCTGGATTTATTGAAACTCAAGGTTGTTTTTCAAATAGAATAAATAAAAATAATTCTTTTTCTATTCGTCTTAATAATGATTTATATATTTTAGAATATATTAAAATATATTTTAATGCAACAAATAAAATAAAATTATTAAAAAATAAATTATATTTTATTGAAATATATAAAAAAGAAGTTTTATTAAATATAGTTAATCATTTTAATAAATATCCTTTATTAGGTAATAAAATTATATCATTAAATAAATTTAAATTTTAAGTGTCATGTTGTAATTCCACCATGAAAATATATAATTATAAGAATATAATAATATATATTATTATTTTTTTTATTATTTATTTTTATAAATAATTTAAAATTCCTAATTATTTTTTTTTTATTATTTATAATATAAATAACTTAATAATAATTTATATTAAATTTAAATATATAAATTTATATAATAAATATATATTATTATTTTTATATATTCCTCCTGTTTTAAACGGGGAGATATATCCCCGCCTACGGCGGGCATATCTATATATATATATATCTATTTTCGGTAATTTAATTATTAATAATTAATTAATTGCTAACGGTAAAATCTTATATATTTATGAATGCTATAAATAATAAAAAAAAAATATAAGACAATACCGTGGAAACCAAATTATAAATATAAATATAAATTTATATATATAAAAGTAGGTTCTGTAGAGACTAAACGTGGAAATTGAAAATTTATTAAGTTAAATGATTAAATAAGTTATAGTCCGATCCATTTCGTGAGAAATGTAAATAAATGACTTATTACGTAGTGGGTAAATTAATGGCCCTTTATATTTATATAAAAATTGACTATATGCGGGAATATATATTTTTAAGTTTATATTTACTATTTAGTTATTTATATTGTAAAAATCTATATGAAGATGTCAAAATAAATATACAATTAAATAAATTATTAAATTTTAATAATATTAATTGTACCAAAAGGAAAATAAATAGTCAAAATAATAAATTTATATTTATAAAATATAGATTTATGTTTATAATTTATAAACATATTAAACTTGTAATTAAAAATATAATTAATATAATAATATTAAATTATAATTTTAATTCAAATATACAATCCGCAGAAAACTTTAAAGAATTCTCAGAGACTATACGTCAATCATACAATAAAATTTATAATACTATAAAATTTAATTATATTATTAAACGTAATATACAAATTAAATCAGTTAATAATTTTAATATAAAATCTTTAATATTATTAAAAAAAAATATTAAAGAAGAAATAAATTTATCTTCAAATTCTAATCTATATAAATTTAAAGATAAAGAATATAAAGATAATTTATTTTGATCTAGATTTGCTGGTATTTTAGATGGAAATGGTAATTTAAAAATTAAAAAAATAAATGGTATAAATAAATTAAAAACTATTGAAATTAAATTACATAATAGAGATATTAAATTACTTAATTATATTTTAAATAAATTACATATGGGTAGAATTTATAGATATAAAAATAATTTATATTCAAAATGGATAATATCTACTACTAAAGAAATGGAATATATTATAAATAATATTAATGGTTTAATAAGATTAAAAGTTATAAATTTTAAAAAAGCATGTGATTGTTTAAATATAAAATTTATAGAAAGTAATTATAATATTGAAAAATTTGATCCTTATTTTGCTGGATTAATAGATACTGATGGTTCAATAGTTTTTAATTATTCTTCTAATCGTATAGAATGTAATTTAGAATTTAAATACAATGAATTTACATCTAAATTAAATTTAGATAATGTTATACCTAATATAAAACCATATAAATTAATTAGAAAACATAAAAATTTTACATCTATTGCATTTAAATACCAAAATGTTAATGATATGCCTTTTATTTATGATTATTTTATGAAAAATAAACTATATTCAGATTTAAAATTTTATAGAATATCTAAAATTTTAAAATTCTTAGAAATAAGAAAATATAAAATATATCCTTATGAAAGTGAAGAATATTTAATTTATTCTGAATTTGTAGAAAATTTAATAAAATATGAAAATCCTAAATGGTATAAATTAACTTTTATTAATAAATTACGTATGAAGAGATAGTCCAATTAATAAATTAATTAATAATATAATTTTAATTTATTCTAGATTATATCTAGTATATAAAATATTTATATTTTATATAAATAGCATTTTCATTATGTTTTATCTATGGGTGCTTTATTTAGTTTAGTAGGAGGTTATTATTATTGAGGTCCATCTATGTTTGGATTAAATTATAATAAAGTTTGAGCTGAAATTCATTTTTGATTATTATTTATATCTGTTAATTTAATTTTTTTACCTATGCATTTTTTAGGTCTTAATGGTATGCCTCGTCGTATTCCTCAATATCCTGATGCTTTTATTGGTTGAAATTATATTAGTAGTATTGGTTCTACTATTTCTATTATTTCCGTTTTAGTTGGATTAAAAAGTGTAGAAATTCAATTAAATAATGGTTTAAATCATAATCTTGAATTACAAATAACTCCCGATTATTTAGAATCTAATTTAACTAGATTAACTAGAGATTCAGATATTGAATTAATTTTATCTAGACCTGCTGAATATCACACATTTAGTGAATTACCTGTATTAGTTTCACCTAATAAATAATTTAATATTATCTCCCTATTTAATTCATAAAACGAGATATTATTATAATTTAAATTAATTAATATTATCTCAAAAGGATGATATTAATCACCTTCGGTAATTAATATTATCTCAAAAGGATGATATTAATCACCTTCGGTAATTAATATTATCTCAAAAGGATGATATTAATCACCTTCGGTAATTAATATTATCCCCCCCCCCTTCAAGGAAGGGGGGGGGTTATTAATATTATATTTTATTTTATAATTATAACCTCACACCTTGGAAAGTAGGAGATTATTATTATCTTTATTTATTAAATATTAATTAATTTTATTTATTAATATTTTTATTATTTATTCATTAATAAATTAATAATTTAATAAATTATTTATTTTTAATTATAAATTAAATTATAATTATTGATTATTTAATTATACTTATTTAATATATCCCCCCGTCTTCGACGGGGGGATATATCCCCGACCCTCCCTTCCTAGAAGGGAGGGTCGGGGATACTTATCATCAGAATAATAATAATAAAATACTTATCATCTCATTATTATAAAATACTTATCCAGATAATTACCCCCCCCCCTTATAATCCCCCCTTGGGATTATAAGGGGGGGGAGAGTACTAAACATCCCGACTTCCCCCTCCCGCTCCCCCCCATTTTGGGGAGCGGGAGGGGGAAGCGGAGCGGGATCATAATTATTCTTTGGTGATTATTATCATTTCCTAGGAAAATAATAAAATTACCATTTGATTATTATCATTGGAATAATTATTACTTCGTAGGTTATTATCATCTCCCCCCCCCCCCTCCACCCTACGGGTGGGGGGGGGGATAATTATAACCTACCCCCTCCCTTCTTTGAAGGGAGGGGGGTAGGTTATTATCATCATAATTATTATTAGATTATTATCATCATAATTATTATCCCTCCCCCCCCCCTATGGGGGGGGGTAATTATTATTAGATTATAATCATAATGATGATTATAATAATAATTTTCCTCAATTAGGAATACTAATTATCATTATTGATCATTATTATGATTATTTAATAATTATTATCCCTTCGGATAAATAATTACTATTCCGACCCACCCTTCAGGGTGGGTCGGGATACTAATCATCCCCAGAGAGGTTATTATCATCATTATGATCATAATAACCCCCCCCCCCCCCGTAAAGGGGGGGGGTACTTATCATCCCGACTTCCCCCTCCCGCTCCCCAAAATGGGGAGCGGGAGGGGGAAGCAATGCGGGATCATAATTACCATTTGAAGATTTTCATCATTATTATAATAATAATACCCAATGGTGGATAATAATGATCCCAAGGGGGGGGGGGGATTATAACTATTAAGTGATTATTATCATTATTGATAATTATAATAACTATTAAGTGATTATCACCCCCCCCCAAAGAGGGGGATGATTATCTCCCCCCGACCCACCCAGATGGGTGGGTCGGGGGTCATTATCATCATTATTGATAATTATAATCAGGATGGGATCATAATTACCCGAAGGGTATGATCATACCCTCTTATAGGGTTAATTACCATTTGGTGATATATACCATAATAATAATAATTATAACCCCTCCCTTCCAATTGGAAGGGAGGGATATATAATATCTAACATAAGTTATATATTTTATATATAATTTTTTGTATTATGGTGGTGGTGGGGGGGGGGATATAAAGGGTATAATAATTAATAAAAAAATAAAGGTAATGTTATTTACATCATTTTTAACATTATTAGTTTTTTCAACTTATAATATACCTTATGTAGGTCATACAATTATATTAAATAGATTAGGATTAATAACTATAGGATTTATATTAATATTATTAATAATAACAATAGATATAATAGGATTAATACCAGGAATAACATTATATAATAATTGATTTAATATAACATCAAATAATATACCATTAATAATATTAATATTAATATTAATAATAATATTATTAATATATAATACTTATATAAATAAATATAAAATAATATCACCATATTTTATAATAATAGTATTAGCTAATTTAATAGGTTTAATAACATTACCAATGGTAAATGATTTATTAGTAATGTATATAATAATAGAATTACAAAGTTATTCATTATATTTATTAACAGGTTTACATAATAGATCATTTAATGCATCTAGAGCTTCATTATTATATTTTATAATGGGTGGTATAGCTTCAACTATTATATTATTAGCATCATATTTTATATATAATTTAACTGGTACAACTAATTTAAGTGATATAATTATAATTAATAATTATAATAATAATGAAATTAATAATTATTTTAATATATTATTAATAGCTTTATTATTTAAAATGGGATTAGCACCATTACATCGTTGAAGTATAGCTGTTTATAATTATGCTCCTACTTATATAACTGCTTATATTAGTATTGTAGCTAAATTATCTATAATTTCTTGAATTTATATTCATTCTTATTTTTTTGATAATTATATTTTAATAATTTTTATATTAATATCTTTAATTATAGGTAGTTATAAACCTTTATATCAAATTAATATTAAAATTATATTAGCATATAGTGGTATATTAAATTTTAGTTATATTTTATTATCTATTGTTACTTATGATTTAAGTTTATATATTTATTTAATACAATATTCATTAACTCATATTATAATATTTTTAATATTATTATCATTAGGTGAATATATAGATAAACCTATATCTAAATGATCACCTATAATTTATATTAATCAATTAAAATTACCTAATTTAACATTAGCTATATGTTTTATTTTAGCTTTATTCTCTTTAATTGGTATACCTCCTTTACCTGGTTTTTATGCTAAATTATTTATTTTATCTGGTGCTTTATTAGATAATTATATTTATGAATCTTTATTATTAATTTTATGTAGTGTTATAGCTACTTATTATTATGCTAATATAATTAAAATATTATTTAATAGTAAAACTACTACTAATATATCTATTAATTCATCTTTAGCTTATAGTATAGCTATTTCTACTATATTAATGATTAGTTTTTATATTTATTTACCTTATTTATCGGAAGGTTTATATTTAATAACTATTTAAATGTTTACTTTTTATTTATATTTAACACCTATTATAGCTTGTATATTAATTTTACTTAATTATTTAATTTCTACTTCTAATTCTTATATTGAAAAAAATGGTCCTTTTGAATGTGGTTTTACTTCTTATCAACAATCTAGATCCGCTTTTAGTGTTGCTTTTATTTTAGTTGCTATCTTATTCTTACCTTTTGATTTAGAAATTTCTTCTATTTTACCTTATGTTATTAGTGCTTATTTTAATAATTTATATGGTTTAACTATTTTAATTATCTTCTTCTTAACTTTAATTCTTGCTTTTATTTATGAAATTAATCTTAATGCTTTAAATTTAAATAGAAAATATCTTAATAAAACTAATGATTTATCTATTAAATTATTTATTCATTTATCTTCCTCTTATCTTATAGTTTAATGGTTAGAACATTACTCTTCTAAAGTAATTATTTGGGTTCAAATCCCAATAAGATAATTCTTATTCTTCTTATTAATCCCCCCCCCTTATCTTATTAATTTATATATATATTTTATATTTTACTTATATTAAATAATATTAATTACCCACCTCCAGCATTGCTGGGGGGGGGGTGGGTCATTATCTTATGATACATATTACCCCCCCCCCCAGCATTGCTGGGGGAGGTTATTTTCTTATTATATTATTTAATTTATTATTTATTTTATTAGTTATAAATTATTTAATAATTATATATATAATAAATTATAATTTATTATTATTATATTAAAGATATTTATTATACCCCACCCTTCATAGAAGGGGGAGGGGTAGATTAGTGTCCCCCCCCCCGGAGGGGGGGGGGATAGGTTTATTATTATTATAATATAAATCATCAAATGATTATTATTATTGGAATTATTATTCTGATGATTATCACTTCCGACCCATCCCAAAGGATGGGTCGGAGGTCATTATCACCCCCCCCCCCTGTAGGGGGGGGGGGGGATAATTATTTTAATAAATTAATATTATTTTAATAAATTAATATTATTTTAATAAATTAATATTATTTCACCTACAAAAGGAAATTATATAAATCACTCATTTGAATAATATATATCCCCGCCTACGGCGGGGATATATATCCCCCCCTCCCGCTCTCCCATTTTGGGGAGCGGGAGGGGGGGGAAGCGGAGCGAGATGATAATCCCCAAATGGTAATTAGAATCCCACCCTTCCTAGAAGGGTGGGATCATAAATATCTCTTTTGTAGGAGATTATTATGATTAATTAATATAATAATTATTTAATGGTTATAATTATATCAATGATAATTATTAAATGGTAATAATGATTCCCCCCCCCCTTGGGGGGGGGGTAAGGGGGGGGGATACTTATCATCCCCCCCCCCTAAAAGGGGGGGGGTAATAATGATTCAAAGAAATGATAATTACCTTCATTAGCCCTTCCCGCTCCCCCCTAATGGGGGGGAGCGGGAAGGGAGGTTATAAGAGTGAGAAATGATAAATATATCGCTTTATTATAAATTATACCCAAAGGGAGTAATTATAATCTCTAAGGATGGAATAATTATTCTGATAAATATTTTATTATTATCCCCCATAATTATTATTATTATTTATAATAATATAAATAATATTATATTTAATAATATAAAATTAATATTTATATATATTTAATAAAATATATCCCCGCCTACGGCGGGGATATATCCCCCATTTTACCCTTTCCTTGGAAAGGGGGTAAGATAAATATTTTATTATTATTATTAATTATGATAATTTTACCTTATAATTATTATTATTAATTATTATGATAATCATCTATAAAGAAAATTATAATTATTAATTATTATGATAATCATCTACAAAGGAAGTTATAATAATCCCTATAATAAGTATCTTATTATAATTATAATAATAAGTATTTTATTATTATTATAATTATTATGATATATATCCCCGCCTACAGTGGGCATATATATTACCAAAAGTGATATATATATCCCCCCCCCCCTATGGGGGGGGGGAGAGAGATAGGTAATTATCCTTATAAGTATATTATTATTATCCCAAGAATAAATATATTATAATTATCCCTATTATTAATTTAATTAATATTATTCCCTCCAGTAATAATGATTATAATTTATGATAATAACCATTAGGTAATTATACTAATAAATATTTTATTATTTATTATAAGATAATTAGTATTTCTCCCTCATTAAGTATTATAATTATTAATAATGATGATAATAACTAAATAGTCATAATTACCCCCCCCCAAAAGGGTGGGGGGGGGTGATTAGTATCCCGACCCACCCTTCTATGAAGGGTGGGTCGGGATTATTATTATTATAATTATGATGATAAGTATTTAATTATAATAATCCCTTGGGATTATAATTATCAGGATTATAATTATCTTAATAATAAATATATTATAATAATTCCAATAATTAATTTAATTATTATTATTTACCCACCCTCCCCTCTCCCTTTCTGAAGAAGAAAGGGAGAGGGGTGAGGCTTCTATGAAGGATTGGAAATAATTACCATTAGATTATTATACTAATAAGTATTTTATTATAATTATTATAATTATACCTCCCACCCTTTCCCTTTGGGAAAGGGTGGGAGGAGATAATAAATATACCCCCTAGGGATTATTATTATAATTAATAATATTATAAAAAAGATATTATATTTAATAATATAATAATTTATATATATATTAAATTAAATATATTTCCGTATATCTACGACTATTACCCCCCCCCCAGGGGGGGGGGTAAGTTTTTTATTATTATCATCCCCCCCCCCCCCCACCCCACCCCCTTCAGGGTGGAAGATGATAATAACCGAATAATAAATATTATAATCATGATGATAAATATTTTATAATAATGAGATGAGAAGTATCCCCCCCCCCCCCTTCCCTGAAGGGGGGGGGGGGGGGATTATTATTATCCCTCACCCTTGGAAGGGTGAGGGAAGATATGTTTAATATCCCTTATTCCCCCCCTCCCGCACCAGAGAAGGGGGAAATGATAAATATTTTATTATTATAAGAATAAGTATATTATAATAATCTCAATAATTAATTTAATTAATATTCCCCCCCCCCAGTAATAATGATCATAATTTATGATAATAACCCCCCCCCCATTTGGGGGGGGGGTTTTTAATTACCATTAGGTGATTATACCTATAAATATTATTATTATAATTATAATATTATAAGTATTTCCTATTATACAAGGATAATAATAATAAATAATATAATAAAAAGATATTATATAAAATAATTAATATTAATATATATGCCCGCCGTTGGCGGGGATATATCTCCCCCCCCCTCCCCCCCCCCTTCCGAAGGGGAAGGGGGGGGGGGAATAATTATCATTTGGTGATTATACCGATAAGTATTTTATTATAATTATCCCATGAAGTGAAATGATTAATATCTCCAATTAGGGATTATAATAATTAATAATGATAATTATAACTATTAGTTATAATTATAAAATGATAAGTATCCCCCGACCCACCCTTCTATGAAGGATGGGTCGGGGATTATTATTATAATTATGATGATAAATATTTTATTATTATCTCAAGAATAAGTATATTATAATAATTCCTATTATTAATTTAATTATTATTAATATTATACCCCCCCAATAATAATGATTATTATTAATGATAATAACCCCCCCCCCAAAGGGGGGGGGGGATATTTACCATTCGATTATGGTACCTATAAATATTTTATTATAATTATGAAATTATAAGTATACTCCATTAGGAATTATTATTATAATAATAATAAATAATATAATAAAAAAGATATTATAATTAATAATATAATAATTAATATATATTACCCCAGGATAAATATATTATAATAATTACTCCCCCCCCCCCCTGGAAGGGGGGGGGGTAGGAAGTATAATCACCATTAGGTAATTATACCTATAAGTATTTTATTATTATTAAAATATTATAAGTATTTTCCAGAAGATAATAATAATAATAAATAATATTATAAAAATATATTATAATTAATAATATAATAATTAATATATATGCCCGCCGTAGGCGGGGATATATATCCCCCCTCTGGGGAAGGGGAGGGGGATGGGAGATTATAATAACCAAATAGTAAATATTATCAATTATGATGATAAATATTTTATAATAATGAAATAATAAGTATTTTCCCCCTTACAAAAGGGAATGATAAGTATTTTATTATTATAATTATAATATATATGCCCGCCGTAGGCGGGGATATATATCCCCCTCCCCCCCCCCCTCCCTTTCTTCTTCAGAAAGGGAGAGGGGGGTGATAATCCAAATAAGTATATTATTATTATGATAAATATTTATTATTATAGGGATAAGTATATTATAATAATCTCAATTATTAAATTAATTATTATGACCCCCCCCAGTAATAATGATCATAATTTATGATAATAACCCCCCCCCCTTTTGGGGGGGGGTTTATCATACCCCCTCCCTACGAGTTGGGATTATTACCATTAGGTGATTATATCAATAAGTATTTAATTATAATTATCCCAAAAATTGGGATAATTAGTATTTCCGATGGGGGGGGGATTATAATTATCAATAATGATAATAATAATTAAAGAGTCATAATTATGAAATGATAAGTATTTTATTATAATAATAATAAATAATATAATAAAAAAGATATTATAATTAATAATATAATAATTAATATTAATATATATATTACCGAAGATGATATATATTTCCTCCATTGTGGGGAACATATATTACCCCACCCTTTGGGTGGGTGAGATATATTCCCCGCCATAGGCGGGTATATATTAGTATAAAAATATAATAAATATATTAAGTATAGGTAATATAATAATAAGTAGGTATAACAGTATAATGTAATAGGTAACATATTAAGCTCATGACTTAATAATGATAGTTCAAATCTGTCTACTGTATAATGAATTATAGCTCAAAGGTAGAGCAATCCACTCATAATGGATGTATCTCAGTTCAATTCTGAGTAATTCAAAAAAAAATAAAAAGAATAAAGAGAACATGATGTTGGTTCAGATAAAATGCTATATAGAGACATAACACATGCAAGTTTATAAAAAATAAGCGTAAAGGTGAGTAAAATAATATATAAGAAAATAATATATTATACAGATGTAGGTATTAGAAAATAATCTAGCCAAAGAACTGAAATTAATGATGAAAGTCATAATGATCACATTGAGAAATCAACTCTAACTAAGAGCAGCAGTGGGGAATATTTGACAATGGTCTAACGACTGATCAAGTTATCTATAAAAAGAATATTAATAATAACCCCCCCCCCCTTCCTTCCTCTCCCTTTCTTGTTCAGAAAGGGAGAGGCTTTTGGAAGGGGGGGGGGAAATGATTATCATCTCCCACTCTTATAGGGTGAGAGGATAATAATAAAAATAATAATAAAAGGTAAACTATAAACTTAAAAATATATATTAATAATGATAATATATAAAAGAGTCCTAACTAAAACATGTGCCAGCAGCTGCGGTTAGACATGGAGGGCAAGCATTAATCAAAATGGCTTAAAGTATCTGTAGAACGTATAATAATTAATAATAATAATAATAATTACCCCCCCCCTTGGGGGGGGGGGTGATTATCATCTTTATAGATAATAATAACCCCCCCCCCGTAAAGGGGGGGGGGTACTTATCATCCCCCCCCCCCTTTCCTTTGGAAAGGGGGGGGGGGGATAATAATTAAATATAGAATATATTAAAAGGTAATAAGAATTAAAGTAAAAGAGATGAAATACAATAAAAACATTAAGACAAAAAAGAGATTACTAAAATATATTGACGTTGTGAGATGAAGGCTATGGTAGCGACATGGATTTGATACCCATTTAGTCATAGCAGTAAACAATGAATACTATAAAGATAAATGAAAATAAGAAGTATTCCGCCTGACTAGTAAGCTCGCAAGAGTGAAATACAAGACATTAGACGGTTGTAGTCCCAAGCAGTGAAACATGTTATTTAATTGGATGATCCACCAATAACCTTACCATCTCTTGAATTATTAACAGGCGTTACATCGTTGTCGTCAGTTCATGCTTTAAAGTTTAATTTTAATTAATATAATGAACGTAAACCTTATAAAAAATATGTATTATCTTAAGATAATAGTAAGAAGAGGATGAAGACTAATCATGATGACCCTAATGAGATGGGCTATCAACGTGTTACAATAATATTAAATAATATTAATATAAGTAATTATATTTAAATATCTTATATATTTTATATTATAACTTACCCCCTTATAATCCAATGGATTATAAGGGGGGTATAAGATTATAAAAATAATCAAATAATAAATTATATTATAAATAATTAAATAATATTAATAAGAATTATTAATAATTCTATTATGGATTAAAGTCTGTAATTCGACTTTATAAAAAAGGAATTGCTAGTAATCTTAAACAATAGTGTTAAGGTGAAATTAATTGCTACTTCGCACTAACCACTCATCAACAGCATGAAATTATAATATCATTTATTAATGATTCATTTATATAGGACTTGCTGTAAGTTGAAATACGGTTCGGTTAGGGGAACCTGATCGGGATTTATATTTATTCATTTATTTATAATTTTAGTTTATATCTCAATGGTAGAGAATTCAATTGATAATTGATTAATATGAGTTCAAATCTCATTAAACTAATTAACTACCTTATATGCGGTTATGATGAAATGGTAGACATAGAACACTTAAAATGTTCAGATATTTAATCGTATAGGTTCAAGTCCTATTAACCGTATTAATATTATATATTAAATATTATAATTAATTTATACCCTCTTATAAATAAAATTATATCTTTCATATTAATTAATTAATTTATATTTCTTTAAGGGGAGATTCTAATGTTGGTAATTAGAACTAAATTGTAACTTTAGTGCAATATTGCTACGACTGTTCGATTCAGTCTCTCCTCAATTTATTTATTATACCCCCCCCCCTCCCTTTTTAAGGCTCCCTTTTTAAGGGAGGGGGAGAGATATATATTATTTATATTATATATACCTTTTATAGTAAAAAAATATATATATATATAATTTTTATTATCCCGCTCCGCGGGATGATCTTAATCACCCCCCCGCATTGCGGGGGGGTGGTAAGGTAAATTTTATTATAGGTGATATATATTACCTAATGGTAAATTAAATTATATCCTCCAAGAAATGATATAAATCATCCCTCCCTCTGAGGGTAAATTTTATTATTTTATATTTTATAAGATATATATTTGAAAATATATATTTTATATTAATAATTTAATTTATTTATAGAATATTATAAATCATATTAAGAATAATTAATATATCCCCCCCAAGGGGGGGGTATTAATCACCTCGTCTCTTCCCCCCCCCCCTTCCCTCCCCCCTTCCGAAGGGGAAGGGGGGGAGGCGGGGGGGGGGGATAATAAATAATATCCCCCCCCCCCCCCCACCCTTCACAGAAGGGTGGTGGATGATTTAATTATCATTTGATTATAAATATTCCTCCTCGAATATTATTAATCATATTAAATAATAAATAATATATTACGGAGTGAGATAATTTTAATCATCTTCCCAGCAATGTTGGGGGGTAATAAATAATAACCCCCACCCTTCATAGAAGGGTGGGGGGGATGATCTTAACCCCCACCCTTCTATGAAGGGTGGGAGGAAAAAAGGTTATTTATCATTCACCCTTTGAGGTGAATAATTAATATTATTAATATATATATATTAAAGATAATTATAGTTCAAAGGTAGAACAATTGTATGTGGAGCAATATATCTGAGTTCAATTCTCAGTAATTATCCTTTAATTATCATTCCCCCCCCCCCACCCTTCGGGTGGGATTAATTATTATATTTATATATATTATTTTCTTATTATTTATAATATTATAATTTAATTATATTAATATTATATAATATTTATAAATATTAAATTAAAAGATATTTATAACCCGAGTAATAAAAATTCCCCCCCCCCCCCCACCCTTCATTGAAGGGTGGGGGGATATTTATCATTCACTCTTTTAGTGGATAATTAATATTCAAATCAGATATATTTATTATGTAATAATAAATATTCCCTCCATTCAGAGAAGGGGGGGTATTAATTACCTTCGGTAATTGATATAAATCACCTTTAGTAATTAATATATCCCAGAAGGGGGATATAAAACATCCCCCCCCCCCTTGGGGGGGGGGGGGTAATTTATATTAATTATTTCTTATATATTAAAATATATATATACCTTATAATATAATAGTATTTATATATATAAATTAATTAGAAATTATTAATATATTTAAAGATAAATTATAACTAATATAGTAAATAATAAATAATAATAATAAAGTTTAGATAATAAAAAGGTAAAATAATTATATGTGAAGCAATATATCTGAATAAAATTATAAGTAATTATATTTTTTATTATAATTATCCTATCTTGAAATGATAATAGTATTCCACAATGGGGGATAATTATTATTATAATGATAAATATTTAATTATTATTATCAGGATTATAATAATAATTGGGATAATAATTATTATTATAATTATTATAATTATACCTCCCACCCTTTCCCATTGGGAAAGGGTGGGAGGAGATGATTAGTATCCCCCCCCCCTTCGGGGGGGGGGAATTATTATATTTATATATTATTTTTTATAATATTTTAAATATTATAATTTAATTATATTAATAGTATATAATATTTATAAATATTAATTATTTCTTATATATTAGATAATATATATAAATAATAATTTTTATATTTATAGATTATTTATAATTAATATAGAAAATAATAAATAATAATAATAATAATATCGATAATAAGGACCCACCCTTTGGGTGGGTCATAATCATCATAATGATCATAATTACCCCCCGATCCCTAGGGATCGGGGGTACTTATCTACCCCCCCCCTTTCCTTTGGAAAGGGGGGAGGATTATTTTTATAATGCTTAGATAGTTCAATGGTTAGAACAATTACCTCATATGTAATTAATATAGGTTCAATTCCTATTTTAAGCTAATATAAAATTAAAATAATAATTCCTGCATTGTTTTCTCCCTTCTAATTCCCCAAGGGGGGAATAGAAGGGGATACTAATCATAACCCCCCCCCGGAGGAGGGGGGGGGGGGATTATATTTAATAATATATATATAATATATATAAATAATATTAAAAAATATATATATATTTTATAATAAAAATAAAGAAATAAAATTATAATATAAATAATAAAATTATTATTAAGTCGTATAAGCTAACAAGGCATAGCGTCCGTTTTGTAATCGGAAGGTGTGGGGTTCGATTCCTCAATACGACATAAAATTATATATAAATATAATAATAAATTTTTAACTTTTAAAGGGTATTACTAATAACTATTAATGATAATAATAATAACCCCCCCCGCTTTGCGGGGGGGGGAATATTTATCACCCCCCCCATACCCCCCCTCAAGGGGGGGGGGGTTTTTATTACTTCCCCCATAGCAATGCTGAGGGGGGGGCTAATTATCATCATTATTATAATAATAAAATTATTAAAATTAATATATATAAATAAATGACTATATGATCTAATGGTATGATATTACTTCTTCATAGTAAGTATATAGGTTCAATTCCTATTATAGTTAAGTGACAATAAGTTAATTGGTAAACCCTAGTACTTCCAATACTATTATATGTGTTCGATTCACATTTGTCATATGAACATTGTTATTTAATGGTTAAATAGTCAAATTGCAAATTTGTTCTTTAGGGTTCAATTCCCTCAATGTTCTATTTGATTTCAATTTAATTTATATATTTATTTAATATATAAATCCTATAATATAATTTATATATTTTTATAATTAATAAAAATAAAATATAAATTAAATTAAAGGTAATAATTTAATAATTATGATTAAATAAATTAATAATATAATTAATATACTCCTAACTATACTCTTTTTATAAGAGTGAGGGAGAAAATTATAAAGAGTTAAATAAAACTTAATATTGATTCATCTAACAGATTGTTGCGTAATAGGTAACGTATCTACATTGGGTGTAGAATTATGGGGGTTCAAATCCCTTCAATCTGATTCAATTAATTTATTAATTATAATTAATTATACTATATTATAGTATATAATAATATATAATTATATTAGGAATTATTTATAATACCCCCCTATTCCTTCCTTAGGAAGGAATAGGGGGGGGATAAGTAATTTATTAATTATTTAACATATATATTTTAATATATAATATTATGCCACAACTTATACCTTTTTATTATTTACATTTATTAACTTTTGGATTCTTAACATTAGGTTTAATAACTTTTATAATATCTAAATATATTTTACCTTCTGTTTTAAAATTATATTTAGCTCGTTTAATAATAATAAAATTATAATAATTAAAAATTAATAAAATAATAATTTACAGAAAGAAATTATAAATTTAACAACTTAGTAATTATTCCCTAAAAGGGAATATATATTTCCTTCGTTAATATTAATAATTTATAATTTATATTTCCATAACGTAGAGATATAAATTCCCCCCCCCCCCCTTCTTTGAAGGGGGGGAATATAGATTTCCTTCGGTGATATAAATTCTCAGGGAGAATATATATTATCTTGATAATATAAATCACCCCACCCTTCGGGTGGGTGATTTATATCATCCTCCCTCCCCCCCCCCCCCCCCTTCTTTGAAGGGGGGGGGATAATATAAATCATTAAATAATAATTAATATTTCTATAATGTGGAGTATATAAATACTAATAAGAAATTAATATTTTCTTTGTAGATATAAATCCCCCCTTCTTTGAAGGGGGGCGGAGATATAAATAACCAAATGGTAATTACCCCACCCTTCTATGAAGGGTGGGGTATGATTATCACCAGATGGTCATTATTATCTCCTCAGGAGATGATATAAATCACTAAATAATAATTAAGATCCCCCCCCCCTTCCAGGGGGAAGGGGGGGGGTGATAAGTACCTACCCCCCCCCCCTCCCTTCTCTGAAGGGAGGTGGGGTAATTATTATCCCCCCCTTTCCAAAGGAAAGGGGGGGGGGGGGGGATGATTAGTACCCCCCCGCTTTGCGGGGGGTTATTATTATCTATAATGATGATAATAATTAAATAGTAATAATGATTCCAAAGAGATGAGAAGTATTACCCCCTACCCCCCAAGTGGGGTAGGGGGGGGGGGATTATTATTATTATGAGATGATAAGTACTTTCAAAGAAGATTATAATTATACCGATGATTAGTTCCCCCCCTGCAATGCGGGGGGGGGTTATTATTACCATCCCACCCTTCTCCCCCCTCCCGCTCCCAAGGGGGAGCGGGAGGGGGGGAGGCTTCAGAGAAGGGTGGGGTATGATAAGTATCTATTTTGGATATTATTATTATAATGGATAATATTAATCATCCTTTTTAGGTAATTTAGATTATCCCAAAGGGATGATATAAATCACCTTCGGTAATTTATATTATCCCCCCGATCCCTGAAAGGGATCGGGGGATGATATTAATCACCCCCCCACCCTTCGGGTGGGGGGGTAATTTATATTATAAGTTAATAATTGTTATAAATATTTTAATAATAATAAAATTATTAAAATATATAAATTAGACCTTATATAATTAAGGAAAATAAAAAATAAAATAAAATGATAAATTCACCATTAGAGCAATTTGAAATAAAATCATTATTAACAATAAATAATATGTATATATTTAGTATATCAAATTATGTATTATATTTAATATTAGTAAGTATAATAATAATAATATATATGGTATCATTAAGTAAAACAAAATTAATATATAATAGATGAGGATTAGTAATATTATCAATATATGATACAATATTAAATATGATAAAAAGTCAAATAGGTATACGTGGAGGATATTATTTTCCATTAATATTTACTTTATTTAATTTTATATTAATAGCTAATTTAATATCTATGATACCTTATACATTTGCTATATCAGCTCAAATAGTATTTATAATATCATTAAGTTTAACTTTATGATTAGGTTTAACTATATTAGGTTTTGTTAATCATGGTTTAAATTTCTTTAGTTTATTTGTACCTACTGGTACACCTTTAGCTTTAGTACCAGTTTTAGTTTTAATTGAAACTTTATCTTATAGTTCTAGAGCTATCTCTTTAGGTTTACGTTTAAGTTCTAATATCTTAGCTGGTCATTTACTTATGTTAATTTTAGGTAGTTTAATCTTAAGTTTAATGAATTCTTCTTTAATTGGTTTCTCTTTAGGTTTTATTCCTATTATAGGTGTTATCGCTATCGTTATCTTAGAATTCGCTATCTCTATGATTCAAGCTTATGTTTTTTGTATCCTTTTATCTGGTTATTTAAAAGATGCTATTTATTTACATTAAATTTTAATAATTATTCCTTCCCTTATAATCCCAAATAGGAATTATAAGGAAAAATACTTATTATCCCCCCCCCCCCCCACCCTTCTACAATGGGTGGGGTATACTTATTATCTTTAAATTTAAATTATAATTCTTTATTATTATTATTATTTTATGGGTAATTATTATCCCAATAATTATAACCTATAAAAGAGGTCATTATTATTATCTATAAAGATGATTATCACCCCCCGACCCACCCATCTGGGTGGGTCGGGGGTAATTATGATCCCGCGAAGCGGAATTGTAAGTATACTCATTATAAATTATTATTATCTATAATGATGATTATCATCGAATAGTCATTATCATCCCCACCCGTAGGGTGGGGGGGATGATTATCACTTAATGGTTATTTTTATTATCCCAAAATAATAATAAGTATATCCTATTGTTGATTATTATTAACAATAATGATAATTATTTCCAAATCCCCCCCCCCCTTCCCCTTCGGAAGGGGGGGGGGGGGGAGGGGGGGGGGTGATAATAACCCCTTCCCCCCCCCCCTTATAATCCCAAGGGATTATAAGGGGGATATTAATCATCTTTAAATTTAAATGATAATTTATTATTATTATTATTATTTAATAATAATTATTCCCCCCCTTCCTTTTAGGAAGGGGGGGGGTCATTATGATCCCGCTACGCGGGATAATTAGTATCCATTTTGGAGATTATATTATCAATAATGATATAAATCACTTAATAGTAATTATGACCCCACCCTACGGGTGGGGGGGGGGGGATTATAACCGAATAGTCATTATCCCACCCTACGGGTGGGAGGATGATTATTACTTAATGGTTATTATTATTATTTTATTTTATATAAAATATTATAAAAACTTATTATTATTAGGATTTAATTATATTATATTAAATAATAAATATAGGATATTAATCACTATAAATATTCTGTAGAATATTTTATTATTATATATATTATATATATATATTATATATATTATTATATTGATAATTTTATTTATTCATATATATATAAAATATATATCTTAAATAGATATAAATAATCCCCCCCCCCCTGGAGGGGGGGGGGGTAGTAAAAATAAGGTATGATAAATATATTGCTTGCAATAAATTATCTCCAAAGGTAGATACTAAACATCTCACACCCCACCTCCCGCTCCCCCCCAGGGGGGAGCGGGAGGGGGGGGGGGTAGGTGATAATTATCTCCCCACCCTTCGTAGAAGGGTGGGGTATGATAAGTATACCCATTAGAGATTATTATTATAAATAATATTAATAATAACCTGCGAGAAGATAATTACCTAATGATTTTAATAATAAATAATAATTATATAACTTAATAATTATAATAATTAATAATGATTATAATAACCTCCGAGGTTATAATTATTCAATGGTATGATAAGTACCCCGACCCACCCTTCAGGGTGGGTCGGGGGGGGGGGGGGGGGTCATTATTATCCCAGGGTATGATAAGTATCTCCCATTGTGGATTATTATTATTATCAATAATGATTATAATCTCCAAGGGTTATAATAATATCGATGATAATCACTTATTTAGATAATAATTATCCAATAGGAATAATAATGATGATAAATATTTTATTATTATGACCCCCCCCCGGAGGGGGGGGGGGGGGGATTATAATTACCTAATAATTATAAAAATAAATAATTGTGATATAACTTAATGATTATAAAAATAAATAATAATGATAATAACCTACGAGATTATAATTACCACCCACCCTTCCTAGAAGCCTCTCCCCCCCCCTCCGGGGGGGGGGGGGGAGGTGGGGGATGATTATTACTAAATATTCATTATGATCATACTAAATAAAATAATTAATATTCACTATAGGATATTATAATTATTAATAATGATAATAATTACCTCCTCCCGAAGGGAGGTGAGATGATAATAACCAAATCATTATTATAATGATGATAAATATTTTATTATTATTATCAATTATTATAATTATCATCAAATAGTCATTATCATTTCATTGGATAATTATAACCTCCAAATCCCCCTCTCAGGGAGAGGGGGATTTGGAGGTCATTATCATTCCCATTGGATAATTATCACTAAATATTCATTATAATCTTATGAAGCAATATAATTAATATCCACTATTAGATATTATAATTATTATCAATAATGATAATAATGATCTTTGAAGAGAAGTAAGATGATAATAACCAAATGATTATTATAATGATGATAAATATTTTATTATAATAATCCCCCCCCCCCCCCCTCTCAGAGAGAGGGGGGGGGTTATAATTATTAAATTATTATTATTATTAATTATTATAATTATTACCAAATTATTATAATAATTAAATTTTATATAATATTAAATATGATAAAATTTATTATTATTAGGATTTAATTATATTATATTAAATAATAAATATTATTTCAAATGGAATGATAGGATGATATAAATAACCCCCCCCCCCAGGGGGGGGGTTAGTTATTATGATCCCGATGATAATTACCGAATGGTCATTATCATCCCAATGATTAGTATTCCTTTTAGAGATTATTATGATCAATAATGATGATAATTACTTAATAGTTATTATTATTATTCCGCGAAGCGGTATGATAAGTATATCCCATTATGGATTATAATTAACAATAATGATAATAATCTTAAAATGGTAATTATCATCTCCCCCCTTATAATCCCATGGGATTATAAGGGGGATACATATTATCCTGAAATTAAAATGATAATTTATTATTATTATTATTAAATAATAATAATTATTTCCCCCCCCCCTTCCAGGGGGGGGGGTAAGGGGGTAATAATGATTCCGCGAAGCGGAATGATTAGTCTTCTACATTGGAATTATTATTATCTTCCGAGAGGAATTATGATAATTATCTAATAGTTATTATTATTATGATTATATTAATTACCTAATTCCCCCCCCCCCCCCCCTATCCCTTTCATCTGAAGATGAAAGGGATAGGGGTGATTATAATTATCCCCCTTCCCAATGGGAAGGGGGGGGGGGATGATTATCACTTAATAGTAATTATCTCCCCCTCCCTTCAATGAAGGGAGGGGTTATTATTATTAATATAATTAATATTTTATTATTATTATAATTATGATGATAATAATCGAATGTTATAATTATCATTATGAAAGTAGGTGATATAATAATCAACAAATGGTTATTATTATACCCCACCCATAGGGTGGGGGGGGGGGGGTATGATGATAAGTATTTTATTATAATTATCCCCCCCCCTCCGGGGGGGGTTATAATTATCGGTATAATTATTCCGATGATAATCACCGAATGGTTATTATTATCATCCCCCCTTATAATCCCAAGGGATTATAAGGGGGGATAATGCAGGGAATGATTAATATACCCGACCCCTTCCCTTCAGGGAGGGGTCGGTTATATTTATACCCCCTTCCTTTGGAAGGAGGTATGATAATTACCAAATCCCCCCTATCCCTTTCATCTTCAGATGAAAGGGATAGGGGGGTGGTTATAATAATTTAATTTAATATAAAATTAAATATAATAAAAACTTATTATACTAGTATTTTATTTTATTATATTAAAAATTAAATATTATCTTAAAGGTATGATATTAATCATCATAAATATTATATAGGATATTTAATTATTTATATATAATATATTAGATATATATAATAATATTATTATATTAATTAAATTATTTATTCAAATATATATGTTATAAATATCTTAAATAAATATTAATAATACCCCCCCCCCCCTTCCTTCGGAAGGGGGGATACTAATTATGACATACCCCACCCGTAGGGTGGGGGTATTATAATCACCTATTTTGGTTATAATTAACCAAGGATATGATAAGTATACCCATTATAGATTATAAATATCCCCCCCCCCCCATTCCTATTAGGAAGGGGGGGAAACTTATTACCCCCCCCCCAAATGGGGGGGGGGTCATTATGATCCCGCGGAGCGGGATGTTTAGTACCCCGCTGAGCGGGGGGGGGGGTTATTATTATCTATTATAATAATGATTATTATTAAATATTCATTATGATACTATAAAGTGGGATGATTAATATTTATCATTAGGTATTATAATTATAAATAATTATGATAATGATCTCCTTATCCCCCCCCCCCTTCCTTCGGAAGGGGGGGGGGGTATAAAATAAATTTATTATTTAATTAACAAATTTTATAAATAAAAATATTATTATTATGAGTTAATATTCCTATATTTACATCTATAACATATTCATCTACTAAATATTTAAATCTAAGTTTTGATTCAATTTTATATAATAAATTATATATTTCTGATTAACTAATTGAATAATTTATTTTTCTATTAAGTAATTTATTTATAAATAAATAACTTATAGATAATAATTTTGTATTAAATAAATTATAATTTTAATCCCGCTCAGGGGATAATTAGTATACCCCTCCCGCATTGTTCCTATAGGCTCCTTAGATTATTAACTCTAAGGCCCCAGGACAGATCTGTACGAGCGCCTCTCGACGCATACAGCTCTTTGATGATAAAAATTAATAAAGTATAGATTAGAGATAAATATAATTATCTTTTACTTATTTGAGATTTTCTTAGTTTTAGTTTACGAATATTTTCAAGTCTATGGGATTTAACTTTAGTATTTGTGATAGATTTATGATACTTGATTAAAACATTTTCGAATTCTTTAACGGCCTTAAGTTTCATAATTATAGAAGTACTATTCTTATAATTATTATTAATTAAGTCCTTGAATTCATCAAGTTTAACCAAAATTTGTATAGCATTAAAATTACAAGTGAATAATTCTTTCAATGAAGCAGTTTTAATTTTACGATTAATTTTGTAAAGTTCTTTGTTGATTAAATTTCTAAATAATCTAATTAATTCTAAATCTAAATTAGTTTTCTTATTAACATGACAGTCCTTATGAATAAGTTGTTTATTTTCATATTGGGCTAAAATATCTTTATACGGACTAATTTTACCTAATGTTTTAGGTATAATGTGATCAACATTTAATCCAGAAAATCATTTATTACCTTTGATGTATTGAGAATAAACTTGATTATGTATTTCATAATTATAATTAAGATCTTTATTAAGCTTAATATCATTAAAAGTAGAGTCGTTTATTATAACTTTATTATAGTCACTAATAAATAGTTCTTCTTTAAGATCAATTGAACTATAATTAAGTAAAGGTTTATCACATATAGTACATAAACCTTTTTGTTTATAATATAGTTTAGCATGTTCCTTAGCTAACAACTTATCAATTTTAATTTTGAATAAAATGTAAGGTTTAGGGTTAACAAGATAACTGTTATAATTGATAGTTTTAGATAATCATAAGAAACCTCAAGGAATGTCTTTAATTAAATCGGTTAATGATGGTACCTTATTGATACCTCCACTAATAGTTTTAACATGTAAGTTAATTCATTTTCCTAAATGTTTTCTATATTTTTGAAGCATTAAACCATAGGTTTTAAGTCCATATTTTATATATAAAAACATTCTAGATCTTTTAAGAATAAATCAGTCTAATTTATTTCTTATTATACTTTGCTTACCACCAATATAATAATTAGATCATCCTCTAATAAGTGTACTAAGTTCATTGACAATTGTACCTATATCTTTATAGGTATTTTTCATACTAGTAATGTCAACAACCTTGTCTTTCAATCTCTGTATACCTTCTTTGGAAGGATATACATAAGTACCTATTCAATCAGTTAAATTACCTCTAATAGCTTTAGGGGCTTTTATAATTCAATTAACTTTGTAAGGTCTTAGAAGGTGAAAAGTTCATCCTAAATACTTAAATTTTGATCCCAGTTTTCACATAAAAGTTTCAGATTTTTCTTCTGATATTTTTAGACCTCTTTTAGCTAAGAATTCCTCTATTACATACATGATATAGTCATTTAATTCACCACAATTATGAACAATAATAAAATCATCAGCATATCTGACAAAATTAAGTCTTACTCTAGTCATGAATTTGTTATAACTATCTCTTGTTTGATCTAGAACGAAACCTTTGTCTTTAAGATTCTGTTCTTTTAGTGGATGAATAAAAGTAGCTTTATGTCTGCTAGATTCAGGACGAGACTGTTTCATAGCATTCTCTAAAGTTAATTCTAACCCATCAAGTGTTCAGTTCATTAATAATGGAGATATTATACCCCCTTGAGGTATTCCCTTTTTGGTAGGTGTAACTCTATTGTATAATTCTAATCTATTACCTTTAAGAATTCTTTTAAGTAAGAATTCAAAACCTTTCGGCATGGGTGTATTTTTAATTAATCACCTATGTGATATATTATCAAAACATCCTTTAATGTCGGTATTTACAATATATTTCTCTACAAAGAAATGAGTTTTTTTATTCGGATTGTTATTTTTAACAATTTCCTTTCCAAATGCTAAATCTCTTTTTCTTAATGTAGGTCTATTCTTATTGTAAGTTACTAAATTAGCTACTGTTGTTACAGCCATTAAACAACCTCTCCCAGGACGAAAACCGAATGAGTGAGGATCTCCCATTGGTTCCATAATAGGTTCCATTATTATTTTAATTAACATTTGAACAACTCTATCCTTAATAGTTGGTATTCCTAATTTTCTAATTTTACCATTATTTTTAGGTATCTCAACTGTTCTAATTAATTCAGGTTCATAATCTTTTAAATTAGTGAATTTTAAATACTTCAATAATTCAAACTTAAGTTTTAAATTACTTTCATAAATTTTATTTTGGATATTATTTGAAAATAATATAGGGTTATTCATTATGTCCTTATATTCCTTTCTAAGTAATTTAGTTTTAACATTTCCAAAAGCTGTTTTTAGCTCTCTTCTTTCAAGTTCTCTTTGTGAAAGGTTTAATATCCCTTTCCTTCTGATGGCTTGATCGGTTTTACCCTTTGCTAAACCTAATGTATATTTAATCTCCTTAATTCTAGTATCCAGAGATTTTAAGGCAGCATTCGTATTATCTACTTTTGCTCTGTTAGTTTTAAATGCTATACCATCTACACCAGGTGTAGTACTACCTGAATTTCTAGTTAACATCTCAATGCTTACTAATTTTCATAAAACAGATCCCATTAAAAATCCTCCTAATTCAAGTAATTCTATAAATTCTTTATCTTTTATTACTGCATCTCTACAGTAATTATGCTTTTTAATTAATTTATCGCTTAATATAGCCATTTTTGTACTATTCATTTTAACTAATTTAATTACTTCTTTTAAATTATTAGATTCAGTAGGTCAAATTTTATTAGATAAATCTATTTTAATTGCTTTCACTAATTTTTTATAATCAGTTGACTCTTTTAATTCAATGATCATAAGATTTTGTTTGTCTCCATTTATTTCTAAACTTCCTTGTCTCCCTTGTCTTGTACTATAATGTCTACATATCATCATGCTTTTATTAAAAGCATCCAACTTCGTTGTATTTCTGTTATAACTTACAGGTAACTTAACTAAGTTATCCCATCAATTTATTAGAGGCCTTACTAATTCACTGTTCATATTTTCTCATTTAGTTAAATTTTCTTTAACTTTATTCATAAACATTATTTATGTATTAGTATCTTTTATTGTTATTTGTTTCATCTTATTTTCTATATCCCTATTGTTTTCTTTTATATAATTGTGTATTTTAACGTATCTACTGTGCTTATAGTCGTTACAATTATCTTTAAGGCTTAAAGCCATCTCTTGATTGAGGGGGTCAACGAAAGTAATTAAGCGATAAATTACTATATAACTTGAAACAATATAGGCTCTCATCATATTTCATATTATTAAATCTGAATCTTTATAATCCGTATTATCGGTTGTACTTATATATTCATCAACAGATAATACAACTGCAAAACGTAGTCTAATAAATCTGTGGATCGCACGCAGGGGGGAGGATTATTATTCAATAGTATAACTCAATTTATATATAATTTTATTTTATTTGAGATATAAATGTAAACCATAATATCTTATTTTAACTATTATTTATAATTTTTTTTATATAATATCTATCTTTATATAAATAAAGTATTTATATATTTTATTACCTAAGTAAAAATTAATATTATAAAATATTATCCCAAAGGGGGTTAATATTTATCACCCCGTAATAAAATATTATCTCAAGATGATATTTTATCACCGGTAATAAAATATATATAATTAATATTTTTAATTTATAATTATCTTTAGATTTTTATTAACTTTACTATAAATTATACTTATTCCTTTTTATTTATAATTTAATATTTAATGTAATATGTATTTATCTAAATTAAATTCTTATATTTTAATTAATTTAATAACTTTTTTAATATATAATTAAATTTCAATTAAATTTAATTAAAATGTATAACTTAATCTTTAACAATTAATAATAAAAGATTCTTCATCTTTTATTAATTCTAATAATCAATATTTATGGTGATAAATCCCCCCACCTCCCCCCTTCCCCTTCGGAAGGGGGGAGGGAAGGGGGGATTTATATCCCCGCCTACGGCGGGCATATTTATTAATTTTGATATATTCAACTCAACTAATATCAATATATAATTATAAATTAATATTACTTCTATTATTATTCATTTATTTTATTTATTATATTATAATATATAACATTTACTAAATACTCTATAAAAGTATAAATTTTAATATTTATTTTTAATCTAAAAATACAAATATTTAGTTATATTTAATAATTTATTACCTCCCAGCATTGGAATGCTGGGGGTACTAATTATCCCCCCCCCCCCACCCGTAGGGTGGGGGGGATAATTATAACCCCCCCCCCCCCCCCCGCAATGCGGGGGGGGGGTACTAATTATCCCGCGAAGCGGGATCATAATTATTAAATTAATCTATTAATATTTGAATATCTTTATGTTTTAATATTATATATGAATATGTTAATTTGTTTTTTATATAGATATATTTTACCTATATTAAATTTATCTTTTATATAATATAAAATATAATAATTATTATTCCCTAAATGATAAGTATTCCTGCGAGGAATAATTATATATATATAAATGTAAAATAAATAAAAAACAAACTTATTTTGTTATTATTTATTAATAGTATAAATATTAAATAATAACCCCCCCCCCCCCTTCCCTGGGAAGGGGGGGGGGGGGTAATAATGACCCCCCCCCCTCAATGGGGGGGGGGGTTATTATCATTATTATTAATAATAATAAAATTATTAATTAATAAAACCTATAAATAAAAATAAGAAAACTTTATTATAATTTAAGAACCTCATCAATAACATATAATATAAATAAATAATCATAAGATATCTAAAACATGAAGATATAAAACAGTAGTTTCAGCGAAAACATGAGAAGTATTAGTAAAATCATAATTATAAACTCTTCAAGTACAAATAGTTAACATAATAGCTAACATAATCATATGAATACCATGTAAACCAGTTAAAGAGAAGAAAGTAGAACCATAAACACCATCAGAAATAGTAAAAGGTGAAAATATATATTCCATACCTTGTAATATAACAAATAAAATTATAAAAAAAGTAGTAAAAACAAAACCATATAAAGTATCATTTCTATTACCATTAATTAAAGCATGATGACCCATAGTAATAGTAACACCAGAAGCTAATAAAATTATAGTATTTAATAAAGGTAATTCACTAGGTGAAATAGGTTCTATACCTATAGGTGGTCAATTCATACCTATTTCAATAGTAGGATTTAAAGAAGAATGTAAATAAGCTCAAAATAATGAAGCAAATATTAATATTTCACTTATAACAAATAAATAAAAACCTTGAATTAAACCTGTTTTAACTCTTTTAGTATGATCTCCTAAATATGTACTTTCAGCTATTACATCTTTAAATCATAATGTTAATACATACAATACATTAAATATATTTATTAATATATATATATTTGTATTTATATAACTATGTGCTGTTAATCCTATTGATATTGCTAAATTCATTAAAGCAAATGATGTATAAATTGGTCAAGGTGAACTACTTACTAAATGATATGGATGTAATTGTATATATCCTCTTATTGAATTTGTCATTTTTTTTTATTATTTTTAATCTTTTATTTAATTTTAATATTTGATAAATTTTTATTTTATTTATTGAGTTAGATAGGAATTGAACCTATATAGATTGATTAAAAGACAATAGTCTTCACCATTAGACGACTAACTCTAATAATATATACCCAAATATAATCTATTTCCCATTACACTAAGTTATATATACCCAAATAGGTTTATTACCCCCTCCCCCCGCTACGCGGGGTAATATTATATATTATTTATATAATATATAATTATATTATAAAATATAATTATCCCTATGATAAGTATTCCTTAGAGAGGATTATTGTTTATAATAATTCTTCCCCCTCAAATTAGTTATAATCTCTAAATTATAAAGATAATTATTTATATATAATATAATATAATTTCTTAGGATATAATTTATAATTAGTAATGTGTATTATTAATTATAATTTTATTAATTATTGCCATTGAAAAGAATTGAACTTATACCTATCGCGCTTCAAGCGAATGCTCTACCATTTAAGCTACAATAGCAAACAAGAGTAAGTAGAATCGAACTACTATCAAATGTGTTGAAGACATGTACTTTACCATTAAGCTATACTCTTATAGGTTATATAGGAATTGAACCTATGGCTTAGTCGTGTAAAAACTATGATTTAACCACTAATCTAATAACCTTTTATATGAATATATGCCCCCCGTTTTATACGGGAGGTTATATCCCCGCCGTAGGCGGGTATATATATTATTTTATATATATAAATTTATATTTATTATCTATTTTTTTTTAGATATTAAATATAATAAATAATAAATTTAATTATTATTTATTTTAATTAAACTGCATATAATAAAATAAAGGCAATCATTAATGAGAATAAACCACAAGCTTCAGCTAAAGCAAATCCTAATATTGCTTGTGGGAATAATGTAGCACGTAATGAAGGATTACGAGATGTACCATTTATTAATGCTACAAAAACTAAAGCTATACCTATAGCTGCTCCTCCTAATCCTAATGTTGCTATTGCTGCTCCTATATATTTTGCTGCTAATACTAATTGCATTTTTTATTTTTATTTCATACCTTTGATCAATATACTTCTACTTTAAATTTATTAATTAATTTTATTAATATTATATACCTTCTTCATATTAAAAATTATATATTAATATATATCATTTAATTATAATACCGCTTCACGGGATAATAAGTATCTCTCCTCTATTTTGGGTTAATTATTATTATTAAATAATGAATAATAATTATTTTACAAATAAGAAGAGTAATAATTAAATAATTAAATAATATATGCCCGCCGTAGGCGGGGGATATATCCCCCCCCCCCCCGTCGAAGACGGGGGGGGGGGTATATATTTTTTATTATAAAGAAAAGATATATAAAAATAAATAAATTAAATTAGAATAAGGAAAATAATTTAAAGAATTTGAGCATCAATAAAATAAATTAAAGCAGGAAGGAAAATAGTAAAACTGAATAATAAAGGTAAAAAAATGATTCAACACATATTAATTAATTTATCATATCTAACTCTAGGTAAAGTAGCTCTAACTCAAATATAAGTAAAAGCGAAGATATTAGCTTTAATACCTAAGATAAAACCAGAACCACCACCAAAGAATAAGATAGAAGTTAAAGTAGATAAGAATAAGATAGAAGCATATTCAGATAAAAAGAATAGAACAAAAATAGAAGAAGAATATTCAGTCATATGACCAGAGACTAATTCAGATTCAGCTTCAACATTATCAAAAGGAGGTCTAGCACATTCAGCTACACAACCAATAAATCATATTATACTTAAGGGTAATAAAGGTATAAATAATCAAATAGATTGTTGTAATTCTACATATCTAGATAAATTCATACTACCAGAAAATAAGATACATAATAAAACAATAGTAGTTAAAACTAATTCATAACTTATTAATTGAGCTGTAGAACGTATAGAACCTAATAAAGAATATTTACTATTAGCAGATCAACCAGCTAATAAAGTACCAAATACACCTATACTACTTATAGCTAAAGTTAAAATTAAACCATAATTATTATCAGTTATAGTTATACCTAAACCAAAAGGTATAACTGATCAACATAATAAAGCAGATATTAAAGATATTATAGGACTTATTAATAATATTAATTTATCAGCATGAGTAGGTATTATTATTTCTTTTAATAATAATTTAGCTGCATCTGCTATTGCCATTAATAATCCATAATAACCTACTGCATTCGGTCCTACTCTACGTTGCATATATCCTAATGTTTTACGTTCTGCTACTGTTAAAAATGCTACTGCTAATAATATTGATATAAACATTATTAATAATTCTATTATTTTTAACATTCTATTTAGTTATTGCTATAGCCCCTACTATTGATATAATTAATATTATACTTATTATTATTAATAATATTGAATATTCTGTATATAATTGTAATCCTACTATTATTAATTCATTATATGTTGTATTTATATTTATTATTATACTATTTATATCATAAGTTAAATCTAATGGTATTAAACTTATTGTTAATAATGTTATTATTAATGGTGATATTCTCCCTTTAGGTATATATTCTATTTTTAATAATGATAATATAAATAAAAATAATATCGCTATTGCTCCTACATATATTAATACATATAATATTCCCATTAATACATAATCATTATTATATAAACTTATCGCTGTACTTACAAATAATATTATTAATCATAATATACTTTGTACTGGTGTTAATATTCCTATCGCTAATATACTTGATATTCCACTTATTATATTCATTCTTTTTTATTTTTACTTATTTCTTTTATATATCCCCCCCCCTTCTTATTAAAAAAAGGGAGTAATAAAAGATTATTATTTATTTATTATACGTCTAAATTTGGAATTGAACCAAAATTAATGTATTAACAGTACATTGCTTTACCATTAAGCTATATAGACAATATATTATTATTTAATAAAATAATAATTTGGAGAGATATTTATAACCCCCCCCCCCCCACCCTTCCTTCCTCTCCCTTTCTTGTTCAGGAAGGGAGAGGCTAATAGGAAGGGTGGGATAATAATATTTATATTAATATATCCACGCCGTAGGCGGGGTGATATATCCCCCGTCTAAGATGGGGGGGAATTTATTAATAATTATATAAATTTATTATTATTTATTTATATAATTTTATTAAAATTTTATTAATAATAAATTATATTAATTAATAAATTATATAATTAAATATATAATATATGCCCCATAGGTGGGGGGATATATTCCCGACAGAATATATGAATAAATTTTATTATATAAAAAATTATAGGAATAATTATAAGAATAATAATTTCATTTGTTTTATGAGGAGGGTATTTAACATTCTGCGAAGCGGGATGATAAATTTATTATTCTATATCAGATAATCATTCTATAAAATCAGTTATAGATAAACATTCTATTTTTATAGGCATTAAAGAATGATTAATACCACATAATTCACTACATTGACCATAATAAACACCAGTTCTTTGAATTAAAGCACTAACTTGATTTAAACGACCAGGAGTAGCATCAATTTTTATACCTAAAGAAGGTATAGCGAAAGAATGAATAACATCATTAGCAGTAACAATAAATCTAACATGAGTATCAACAGGTAAGACAATAGAAGTATCAGTATCTAATAATCTTAATTGACCTTCTTCTAACATATCATCAGGTATAATATAAGATTCATATTCTATAGTTTCACCTTTATCTGATATAAAATCTGAATATTCATATTTTCAATATCATTGTAAACCTACTACTTTTATAGTCATAGCTGGTGTTAAAACTTCATCACATAAATAAAGTAAAATAAAACTAGGAAAAGCTATTAATAATAATATTACTGCTGGAAATATTGTTCATATTATTTCTAATGTTTGACCATGTTTTAAATATTTATAAGCAAATTTATTATTTTTAAAATCTACTATTACTACATAAAGTATATAAGATACTAAACCTAATATTAATGCTAAATAAAACATTATATGATCATATAATTCATGTATTCCTTCTTGATTTGGTGATGCTGAATCTTGTAAACGTACTCCTCATGGTGTTGGTACATCTAATCATATCATTTCTTTTATTTCTTCTTTTCTATTATTATTATAAATACAAATATATTTATTGGAATTAATCGGATTTGAACCGATATCAATCGCATGCAAAGCGAATAATCTACCTATTGATCTATAACCCCTTTATATATATCTTAAGTATATGTTATTTATTTCTAAATATTTTTATATTTATAATACCTTATTTTTAAGGAATAATTAGTTATATTTTATAATATATAAATACTCTCCTTAAAAGAAGGGTATTTATATTTTCTATTTCCTCCTATTTGAAGGAAATATTTTTTATTATTAAATTACTATTACATTATTATCTTTAATGTTAAAACCTTACCTTAATGATTTAATATTTTATATGCTTTCAATATGTAAACTTAATTATCTTAGCTTATATGTATAAAATTTATACATAAATAACCATAGGATAATATCTTAATATCCTTGCGTACACATAAGATAAAAGGAAGGAAAGAATCTATAGATGATAAAATCATTACTGGCTCACGCCGTAATTAACCCATCTCAAGTAACTCCTTAGAGGACGAACAGTCCTACCCTACCTAGCTGCTACAACTAAGAGGATGAGTTTAGACGACATCGAGGTGGCAAACACCGCTTACGATATCAACTCTTTCGCGGTATTACCCTGTTCAATTATGTTTTAATATATATCCGCCATTGGCGGATATTTATCTCTTATCTTATATATATAATTTATATCCCCCGCCATTGGCGGGCATATTTATCCTTAAAATAAGATATATTATTTTTTAAATAATATTTCTATACATTACTGTATAGTTCAGACTATGTCATTACCATAATTTATATTAATATATTTATATAAATTTTAGGTATTGGGCACTCTTGGTAAAATTATTGTTAGCTTACTCATTTACTAGTCGTTGAACGTTCTTATATTTTATTTATATAATTTTTATTATATTTATAGCTAATATAAGTTTCGCTGCATATTGTCTTATTTTTTTAAGAGTTTTATGCAATTCACCCAATTTTTTTATTATTTTAATTTTATTTAAATTAATTACCCTTTAACGCTGGGTATTATATATTTCTATATAAAGGGACTTACAGTTTATCCCTAGCGTAACTTTAATTCGTTATCGACATCCATACCATTTGATTATGTCTGTTCATTACACTCTACTTAAGTACTAATTTCACTTGTTAGTGTTATTATCATCGCACTATTATGTTGTTATCCTTATTTTATTTTTTTATTATCTATTTACAATATAGATTTATAGTACGTTATTTACTATTATATAATTTCTCATTAATTTAATTAAAAAGAGATAAATTATAATAAATAATTATTATTATTAGACACATCAGATGCTTTCTCTGATGTCGACGCCCCATCGAAACTAACCTTTTTACTATGTCTTTATATATTAATTTATTTAATTAATTATATTTAATTAGATTTATTATTTTTATATATAGGTATCTCATTTTATTTAAATTATTTATTAATATTAATTATTAATATTAATTAATATAAATTTTACCTAATCTTAACTGAAATATAAAAATAAAGATAATAAATATCAATCAAAGTAAAAATATAGTAAAGCTGCATAGGGTCTTTTTGTCAATCTACAGATATACGGCATCTTCACCGCAATTGCTATTTCACTGAGTCTACTTTGGATACAGTTATTGCATCGTTTATTCATTCATGCAGGACATCAATTATATGTCAATGAATTTCGCTACCTTAGGATCCTCACAATAAGACCGCCGTTTACTTATTATTATATTCTTATTCACAAGCACTGGGCAGATATCACTTATTATACTTATTATTACTAATAGGCAATAAGCTATGTTTTTGGTAAACAGTCGCACAATTTTTTTATTTACTTTATTTGCCGAATTCATTCAAAGTAGTTATCTCATTCCTCTTTATATATATATTTTTATTTATATATATAATTTATCATACCTGTGTCGGTTTACAGTACGGTTAATATTTATTTTACTTGTTCTATTACTCATCAATTTAATATTTCTATTATTTATTTTAGAGACCGTTCGTTTATAGTTAAACCTTATGATTTAGAGGGATAATTTTTTATTATCTATCGTTACTCAAGTCAGCAATTACTTTATAATTTTTCATTATATAATCTGCTACCATAAATTATTTTAATAATTTATCTATATTATTGTTATCTATTTAGACCCGTATATTATTTCTATTATAAGTCAATCATATTAGTGCATTGTTACATGTTCATTAAATGATGATTATTATCAAACCCACATACTAATTGTCTATAAACTTATTATGTTTTATAACATATAGATTTTATTCACTTAATAGATTATTTGGGACATTTAATTTATAGTCTAGGTTGTTTCCTTTTTGACTTACTACCTTATCGCAATAAGTCTGACTCCTTATAATATTATATTATTATCTCTTATTTCTTTATAAAAAGAGAGATAATTTTTTATTTATTTATTCCGAGATTTAAATATAATGATAGAATTTTTATTATTCCCCAAATATATTTAAGTGCTGTACCAATTTATAATTATATAAAGGCTATACTAAAATATATTTCGCAGATAACCAGCTATCGGCAAACCAGATTTGTCTTTCACTACTATACACATCTCTTTAGAAATTATTGCTACAATTACCTATTGAGTCGTATTTATTTTTATACACTTGGATATATATAGATCGTTTGCTTTCGGGTTTATCTATTTTAATTTCTTTATTTCTATTTTTATTTAATTTATATAATTTCACTAAAATTGATAACTTACTGACCCATTATACAAGAGGTACATCATACTCTATGACTGCTCTCTATTAACCTATTTCCTCTTTTTCCCTTACGGTACTTTATTCTTAATTTTATCTTTTTTATCTTAGTAGTTGGTTCTCTACTTTATTCTAACTTATAAAAGTTATACTCTTTGATTCTTATACTTTCATTCACCATTACTTATATATTCTCTGTTGATTTCTTTCACAAATTACTTAGATGTTTCATTCCATTTGCTTCTTTTTCTCATTTTCATGTTAAGATTGATCTTTATCTTTTTATCTTTTTATAAAATTAGTTCTAGATCTTTAAGTTAATATTTATAACATATACCATTTTTAAATATATCACCTTAATATTAAATTTATATGAATATATATATATATAATTATATCTATTTTAATTAAATAATTAATAAATAATAATGACCTATAAAAATAATGATCATTATTACTTTTAGATTATAATCATCCATGATCATTATTACTTTTAGATTATAATCATTCATGATCATTATTACTTTTAGATTATAATCATCCAAATCATTATCACCTACAGGGGTAGGTGATTATCTTCAAAATTATAATAATAATCTCTAAAAAATACGAATCATCAAAATAATTATAATAAAATATTTATTATTAATTATGTTAATAATAATTCCACTAACCTTTCTAATAAAGAGTATATTTATAATTAATTATGATAATAATAATAATAATCCCGAGGTGATACTAATCAACCACCCTTCGCTTCCCTCCTCCCAATGGGAGGAGGGAAGAGGGTGGGAGTGATTATCATCATTCCCCCCTTATAATCCCTTAGGGATTATAAGGGGGGGTATAATATAGAATTATTATAATAATTAATAAGAAAGATAAAAGTATGTAAAGAATTAAATTAATTTATAAATTAAATTAGAAGATTCTCAAATCATATTTAATAAAGGATTAGGTAAAATACCTAAAAATAGAGTAGGAATAATAAGTAATCAAAGTAATAAAGATTCTCTATAAGTGCAATCAGCTGTTAAAGATATATAAGGTGTTTTTATACCACCAGTTAATCTATTAGTTAATTTCATTTGATAAGAAGCAGATAATAGAACAGATAAAGTAGCGATAGCACCTAATATAGGAGATCTATTTATAGCACCTGTTAAAGATAATAATTCACCTATAAAATTTATAGATAAAGGAGCACCAACATTACAAAAACTTAAAATTATTAATAAAATAGCTAATTTAGGCATAAAAGAGATTAAACCTTGAAAATAATAAATTAATCTATTATGATATCTATCATAAAGAATACCACCTACTATAATAAATAAACCAGGTGAAACTAAACCATGAGCTATAGATAAAACTAAACTACCAGATATACCTAATAAATTATTAGATAATATACCTAATATACATACTGCCATATGTGATATTGAACTATAAGCTATAATAACTTTTAAATCTGTTTGTCTTAAAGTTATTATTGATGTATATATTATTGTTATTAAACATATCATATATATTATAGGTGTATATAATATAGTAGCATCTGATAAAGTTGGTAATATTAATTTAATTATAGCAAATATAGCTAATTTTAATATTATACCTGCTAATATTATTGAACCAGCTAAAGGTGATTCTGAATGTACTACTGGTAATCATGTATGTACTGGTGCTAATGGTGTCTTAACTGCTATACCTATAGATATAGCTATAAATATTATACATTGTAAATCTATTGATAATACTAATAAACTTATAGCTTGATAATCAGTATTATCTAATATTACTTCATATAAAGCTATAGCTAATAACATAAATAATGATGAAAATAAAGTATATATTAATATATAATCACTTGCTTTATTTTTATTAGCTGCTCCATATAATCCTATCATTATAAATAATGGTGCTAATGATCCTTCAAAATATATATAAAATGATGTCATATCTTGACATATAAAATTTAATAATATTATTATTCCTAAATTTAATACTAATTCATAATATAATATATTATTTATATTATTTCAATTTGATATTATTGATATTGGTATTAAATAAGCTGTTAATAATATTAATATATCAGCTATACCATCTGTCGTATAATATACTTCTATTTCTGATCAATCATATATCGTTGGTATTACTATTAATCCACTTGCTACTAATATAATCTGTTTATACATCCCTTTCATTAATCTTGATGATAATGTTGTAAATATTGATAATAATATTAATATTAATGTCATTTTTTATTATTTTTATTAATTTATCTTTAATATGACTAAAAGGATTTGAACCTTTATAATAATTAATCCTAAATTAATCGCGTCTACCTATTTCGCCATAGTCATTTATTCTATTTAATAATATTTATTTTCCCTATAATTATTATTATTTAAAATACTTTCGGATGCAACGTGATTCGAACACGTGGATTATTTTAATCTTAATAGCTCAAATATTATGCTTTAAACCTCTCAGCCATACATCCTTACCTTTATTATTATTATTAATAACTATTATCCCCTTTCCCCCCCCCCCCCCCAGCAATGCTGAGGGATAATTAATATATTCAAATAAAAATATAAATCATCTTCGATTATTAATATTATTTTACAGAGCGAGATGTTATTAATCACCCCCCCCCCTACCCCCCCCGGAGGGGGGGGGGTGATCTTAATTACCCCCAAAAGGGGTAATTTATCTTATAAAAGGAATGTTATTAATCATCATTTAATTATAAATATTATTCTATAAGATAATATAAATAACGATTTAGTTTATAAATATTATTTTGTAATAGGATATAAATACCCATTTAGGTAATAAATCTTATCCTGCTTCGCAGGATTATATTTATCCCACCCTTCTCCCCCCCCCCCCCCCCCCCCCCCCCCCCCCCCTCCCCAGGGGGGGGGGGGGGGGGGGGGGGGGGAAAAAAATGGGGAAAATTTTTTTCCCCCCCCCGGGGGGAAAAAAAATTCCCAAGGGGGTTTTTAAAAATAAAAAAAACCCCTTTTTGAAAAAAAAATTTTCCCCCTTTTTTTATTTTTTTTTTTCCCCCCCCCCCCCCCCCCCCCCCCCCCCCCCCCCCCCCCCCCTTCCGAAGGGGAAGGGGGGGGGGAGGGGGGGGAATAAATATGGAGAGATATTTATCACCCCCCTCGGGGGTAATAAATATTCCCAAGGGGGATATTAATCATCATAAATATTATTCTTTAAAGATATTATTTATTTATTAATAAAATATTAATATATTTCTCGTCGAATACCGGAGAGGGGAGGGGGGGGGGAATAGGATATATCCCCGCCGTAGGCGGGGGATATATCCCCATCTTTCCCTTGGTAAATGAACAGAGTATATATTATCACCTATGATAAGCATATATGAATAAATTCAAAATATAATATTTATTCTTCCTATCCTTATAATAAGGGGGTTAGATTATAAAGAAAAAATAATATATAAAATAAAATAAAATATATAATATATTATTCGTCGAAGACGAGGGGTATATTATAATTTATAGAGGGTGTATATATATTTAAATTAAATAAGAAATAATAAGATCAATAAAAATTATAATATTAAAATTAATAATTAATCTAGATATACCAGTACTACCTAAAACTTTAAGTAAACCATTATCAACAAGAGTATTTAATGAACCACCTAATTTAAGAGTTGGTCTAATAATTAAATTATTTAATAATTGATCATAATAAATACGTTGATTAAAGAAATTATAAATAATAGATTTATTAGCTAATAAAGAGATATTATAAAAATATTCATATAAATAAATTAATAAAATAGATAAAGATAAACCTAAAATTAGAGGTAAATATTTATAAATAGTAGGTAAAGTAAATTCAGTTTCTATAAAATTATTAGTATTAGGTAAATTTAAATTTAAATGAAAAATAACATTATCTCTAAAATAACCTAAGAAAATACTATAAATAGCTAAAATAGTCATAGGTATAATCATAAAATTACTTTCATGAATTAAAGAATAAGTATATTTATTAGATTTAGGTAAATTAAAGAAAGTTAAATATAATATTCTTAAAGAATATAAAGCAGTTAAAGTAGCGGAAGCTGTAGCTATAAAATACATAATATATCCACTTAAAGTATAAGTACCATATAATGATTCTATTATTATATCTTTAGAATAATAACCAGTTAAACCTGGTATAGCCATTAATGATAATGAAGCTATTAATATACAAATATAACTATAAGGTAAATAATTTATTAAACTACCATATTTACGCATATCTTGAGTTTCTGATATAAAAGAATGAATTATAGAACCAGCTGACATAAATAATAAAGCTTTAAAAAAAGCATGACAATATAAATGATAAATAGCTAAATCATAACTACTACAACCTATAGCTAACATCATTATACCTAATTGTGACATAGTTGATAAAGCTATAACTCTTTTTATATCATTTGATACTATAGCTATTAAACCACTTACTAATGTTGTTATACCTCCTAATCATAATATTATTAATAATATTGATGGTGTATATTCTAATATATAAGATGATCTAGCTAAAACAAATATACCACTACATACCATAGTAGCTGCATGTAATAATGAACTTACTGGTGTTGGACCTTCCATAGCTAATAATAATCATGAATGTAAACCTAATTGTGCTGATTTAGCTGTTGCTGCTATTAATAACATTATAGCTAATAAATTTAATATACTTGTATTCGTATGTGGTGTCATTAATTCTATTGTATTAAAATCTACTGAATTATATAATGATATTATTGTACCTAAAAATAATACAAATAAAGCATCTCCCATTCTATTTAATAATATAGCTGATAATGCTGATTTCATTGCTGCTATACGTGTATTTCAAAATGATATTAATAAATATGATATTATACCTACAAATTCTCAACCTATAAACATCATAACATAATTATCACTTATTACTAATATAGTCATAAATATAGCAAATATACTTAATATTATATAAAAACGATTACGATTAGGATCATATCTCATATAATCTATTGCATATATTATTACCATCATTGTTACTATTCCTACTGGTACCATTACTATCATTGATAATGTATCTAATAATATTCCATAACTTATATTTATATTTCCTATTGTTATTCAATTAATTAATTTTATATGTATAGGTTCTTCATATTTATATAATAAATAATTTAACATTATAATATATTAGTTATTTTACCTCTCAATCTATAATATGATACTAATATACTTAATCCTATTGCTGATTCTGCTCCTGCTAATAATATAATTATTATACTATATATTATTCCATGTATATCATCATAATATCCACTTACATATATTATCTTTACTGTTACTGTTAATAATAATATTTCTATCCCTATTAATATTGTTATTATATTATTCTTACTTATATATAATATTAATAATGTCGTTAATATTCCTAACATTTTTTTTTTATTTTATTTATTAATTAATTTAATACTTATATTACTTATATTTATAATTATTTTAAGTATTATATAATTTATATAATAAATATATATAATTAAAAAAATAATATAATTTAATTAATATGATCCCGAGAGAAAGGGGGAATGATCTTTATAACCCCCACAGCATTGCTGGAGGGGGTAATTAATATTTTAAAAGATATTTATCACTTCATCCCTTATAACTAGAGGAGTTATAAATACCCCCCCCCCCCCTTCACAGAAGGGGGGGGGTATCTTAATCACCCACCCTTTTGTTAAGGGTGGGGTAATAAATCTTATCTCAAAG